ATGGAGAGTTTGATCCTGGCTCCGGATGAACGCTGGCGATATGCTTAACACATGCAAGTCGAACGAATATTTATTTGATTTTTAATTTTGCCAACAATTTGACTTGTGTTTAAAATTAAGCAAATAGTTTGAAGAAATTAAGAGATTTTGAATATTAGTGGCGAACGGGTGAGTAACGCGTAAGAATCTGCTTTTGGGTAAAGAATAACAGTTGGAAACGATTGCTAATACTTTATAGGCTGAAAAGTTAAAGGATCTAAATCCGCCCAGAAATGAGCTTGCGTCTGATTAGCTAGTTGGTAAGATAAAAGCTTACCAAGGCAAAGATCAGTAGTTGGTCTGAGAGGATGATCAACCACACTGGGACTGAGATACGGCCCAGACCTTTACGGAGGGCAGCAGTGAGGAATTTTCCGCAATGGGCGAAAGCCTGACGGAGCAATATCGCGTGAAGGAAGACGGCCTGTGGGTTGTAAACTTCTTTTCTTAAGAAAGAATTCTGACGGTACTTAAGGAATAAGCATCGGCTAACTCCGTGCCAGCAGCCGCGGTAATACGGAGGATGCAAGCGTTATCCGAAATTATTGGGCGTAAAGCGTTTGTAGGTGGTTTTTTAAGTCTACTGTTAAATATCAGAGCTTAACTTTGAAAAAGCAGTATGAAACTAATTAACTTGAGTTTGGTAGAGGCAGAGGGAACTCCCGATGTAGTGGTGAAATACGTAGATATCGGGGGGAACACCAGTGGCGAAAGCGCTCTGCTGGGCCATAACTGACACTGAGAAACGAAAGCTAGGGGAGCAAATAGGATTAGATACCCTAGTAGTCCTAGCTGTAAACGATGGATACTAAGTATTGGGCTTTTTGAAGTTCAGTATTGAAGCTAACGCGTTAAGTATCCCGCCTGGGGAGTACGTTCGCAAGAATGAAACTCAAAGGAATTGACGGGGGCCCGCACAAGCGGTGGAGCATGTGGTTTAATTCGATGCAACGCGAAGAACCTTACCAGGAATTGACATACTTGTTGGTTTTTTAGAAATAGAAAACTGTTAAAAAGATACAGGTGGTGCATGGCTGTCGTCAGCTCGTGTCGTGAGATGTTGGGTTAAGTCCCGCAACGAGCGCAACCCTTGTCTTTAGTTGATATCTAGAGAGACTGCCGGTGATAAACCGGAGGAAGGTGAGGATGACGTCAAGTCAGCATGCCCCTTAAGTCCTGGGCGACACACGTGCTACAATGGTATAGACAAAGAGAAGCCAACCTGCGAAGATTAGCAAATCTCAAAAACTATATCTCAGTTCGGATTGCAGGCTGCAACTCGCCTGCATGAAGTCGGAATCGCTAGTAATCGCTGGTCAGCCATACAGCGGTGAATATGTTCTCGGGCCTTGTACACACCGCCCATCACGCTCGAGAAATTGGAAATGCCCGAAGTCATTTGTCTAACCACATTTTTGGAAGAGAATGCCGAAGGTAGAGCTAGTGACTCAAGCGAAGTTGTAACAAGGTAACCGTACTGGAAGGTGCGGTTGGATCACCTCCTTAAAGGCATTAAAGGCATTAAAGTAGAAGTAGAAGATATTTATTCGTTTTTTAGATTTGGATTTCTATTTTTGTATTGGTATATTCAGAACTATTTGTTATTGTGTATTAATTCTTGGATGGAGATGATTTTCTTTGGATTCAATTTTGAGTAAGCATATACAGCAAATAAAACAGGTTTGAGTGGACTGTGGCAAAGAGTGTCAGTTAACTTGCACTCTTTGCACGCCACTTACATATCTCTTTGAAATTAAGTACGCGAATTGCTGTGCTTTCAGATCTTTTGGCTAAATATCTAATCTTCTTTTGATTTAAATGATATGTTCGCACTAGTAATAATGAAAATAAATATGATTTAATACGAATACAGCAAAACTCAGATATTAAATTAATAGTTGAAGATATTAAATTAATATTATAAATAAAACGAATTATATCTAGTACAATTTCAGATTCAAAAAAAACACACATTTGATTTCTCTATTGAGAACGTTTTTTTATCCTTAGTAGCTCAATGGTAGAGCTTTTGGCTGTTAACTAAAAGGTTATAGGTTCAAATCCTATCTAAGGAGAATTGATCGTTTTTGGGACTTGATCACTCACAAAATTATGAGTAAAAAGAGAATTCAATGGTTTAAATTATATTATAAATTAAGGTATTATCAAATACAAATTTATAAAAAAAAAAAGATCGACAAATTCGTAATTATCAAAGACTTATTTTGACGTCTTTTCATATTAAATTAATTCTTATAAAAAAAATTTTGGATAATTGGAATTCGAATTCAAAGAATTGGAATTCCTATCCTCAGTTGCCTTTATTTTTAAATACAATTCGAGAATTTAATTCATTAACTTTTAATTTTCAGTTTTTGAAAATGAAACAATATTGTTTCAATCTAATTTTGAATTTTAAGCAGAGTTTGTGGATTTTAGCATATTTACCTATTCATTTACAATTAAGTAACTCTTTTAGTTTTAAAACTAATTTAAAACCAAAAAAAAACCAAAAATTATATGAATATTATACTTTTTTTCATTTAAATTTTGGTTTTAATTATTCTATGAAATTTTGGTTATTAAATAATTTGTGGATAGAAAAGAAGTTTTTATTTTGTCTATTTACAAAATTTAAGAATTTGAAAATACCAAAAGAACAAATTTCTCTTATTATCAATTTTTCAATCTCTTTTCAATTTTTAATTCAAGATTTTGTTTATTTTATATTATGTGCTCAACTTCAACAATGTACATTTAATCAATACTTTTATGCATCTCATATGTTAATTAGTAATTCGATAAGTTCTTCTTGTAGTTATATCGAGCAGTTGATTTTAGCTAGTGGAATTGAGATTTTAGATTTTAAGCAATATAATATTCACAACGGTTTTACTTTTTTAGGATGGTTTTATAGATATCAAAATAATACGCTTTATCAGCAAATTAGTGAACAAAATATTCAAAGTCATCAATTAGAAATTAAGCGATTTTTAAAAACTGCTGGAAATTCTTCTATTGATTTTGTTATATTATTTATAAATCAAAAAATTAAATTATGGCAACAATTTTATCAATTTAAAGTATATAGTTTTAAATTTGAAAAACGCTTAAATACATATTTATTTTGGCGGATTTGGTATTTTTTAAAGAAGAGAAATAAATCGAAAGGAATCGAATGGATTCGACAGAAATATTATACAAAAGTGAAACAAAAATGGATTTTAAATCTGAATCATATCAAATTAATTACCTATCAATTTTAGAAAATGATTAATCAAAACAATCAAAAAATCAATTTTCCTTTTACAGCAATTATTGGGCAAGAAGAAATGAAATTAGCTTTATTATTAAATATAATTGATCCGAAAATAGGGGGTGTAATGATTATGGGAGATCGAGGAACAGGCAAATCTACTATCATTCGATCTCTTGTGGATTTATTACCTGAAATTTCAGTTGTAGCGAATGATCCCTATAATTCTCATCCACTTGATTTTGAATTAATGAGTAATGAAGTTCGACAAAAATTGAATAATAATGAATCTTTAGATATTATTTCTAAAAAAATACAGTTAATTGATTTACCTTTAGGAGCTACAGAAGATCGAGTTTGTGGGACAATTGATATTGAAAAAGCTTTACAAGATGGCATTAAAGCTTTTGAACCGGGATTATTAGCAAAAGCCAATCGGGGTATTTTATATATTGATGAAGTGAATTTATTAGATGATCATTTGGTTGATTTATTATTAGATGCTGCAGCTTCTGGTTGGAATACTGTTGAAAGAGAAGGTATTTCTATTAGTCATCCATCTCGATTTATCTTAATTGGATCAGGTAATCCAGAAGAAGGCGAATTACGACCTCAATTATTGGATCGATTTGGTATGCATGCTCAAATTGGAACAGTGAAAGATCCGGAATTACGAGTTCAAATTGTTGAACAACGAACAGCTTTTGATAAAGAGCCAACTCAATTTATTCAAAATTATGAACAAATGCAACAAAATTTAATTCAAAATTTATATGAATCAAGACAAAATTTAAAAAATGTGACTATTCTTTATCAAGATCGTATTAAAATTTCACAAATTTGTTCAGAACTTAATATTGATGGTTTAAGAGGAGATCTTGTCACTAATAGAGCCGCTAAAGCACTTGCTTGTTTTGAAAAACGTTTACAAGTGACGCATAAGGATATTGAACGGGTTATTTGTTTGTGTTTACGACATCGATTAAGAACAGATCCTTTAGAAACTATGGATTCTGGAACAAAAGTAAAAGAGATTTTTCAACAAATTTTTGATTATGAATTTTAATATTCGACGATATAAAGTAGAAGGAACTCGAAAGTTAAGTAATTATTTTTGGGCTATTTTAATTTTAGCAGGTTCGATTGGTTTTGTTTTAATCGGCTTCTTAAGCTATTTTAGGCAATTTACTATTATGAATTTTATTTCTTTCTTTCCACAAGGTATTATTATGATTTTTTATGGAATAATTGGTATTTTATTTAGTTTATATCTTTGGTTAATTATTTTATGGAATATTGGGAGTGGATTTAATGAATTTAATAAATCAACAAAAATGATTCGCATTTTTCGATGGGGATTTCCGGGTAAAAGTAGACGCATAAATTTATATTTTAAATTTAGTGAAATTACAGGGATACGATTAGAACAAAAAATAGGATTGAATAGGATTCAAAGTTTATATTTACAAATCAAAAATAAAAGTGAAATTCCTCTTATTAAATTGGGATCTATATCTACTTATGCACTTTTAGAAAAACAGGCAGCTGATTTGGCGAAATTTTTAAATGTCACAATTACAATTTAATTTTAAATTTGCATAGTCTCGAGCTTACAAGTGTTGAGTTTTGAGTTTCCACCAGTAGTTTGGATTGAAGGTTGAAACGCACTACTTGACATTTGGGAAAAAAGTGTTTATACTATTTTCAATATAATTTTAAATAAAAAAATATAAAAAAATGTTATGCCTACCATTCAACAATTAGTTCGAACTGCTAGAAAAAAAATTTTAAAAAAAACAAAGGCCCCCGCTTTACGTTCATGCCCGCAGAGAAGGGGCATATGTACACGCGTTTATACTACTACGCCTAAAAAACCCAATTCTGCTATACGCAAAGTGGCTCGGATTAGGTTAACAACCGGATTTGAAGTAACAGCTTATATACCTGGAATTGGACATAATTTACAAGAACATTCGGTAGTTCTTATTCGAGGAGGACGAGTTAAAGATTTACCAGGTGTTCGATATAAAATAATTAGAGGTACTTTAGATACTAGTGGAGTTTTAAATCGAGTGAAAAGTCGATCAAAATATGGAGTTAAAAAAAATTATGGCACGTCATAAACTTAAAAAAAAGAAACTTTTATTATCTGATCCTATTTATAATAGTAATTTAATTCAATTACTTACAAATAATATTTTAAAAAAAGGTAAAAAAACTCTTGCCTATAATATTGTTAATCAAACATTAAAATTTATTGAACAAAAAGGACATGAAGATGCTATTGAAATTTTTGATAAAGCTATCAATAATTTACGACCAGCAGTTGAAATAAAGACAAAACGAATTGGAGGTGCAGTTTATAAAATACCTATTGAAATTAATTATTATCGATCATTAACTTTAGCTATTCAATTGCTTTTGAAAGCAAGTCATGCTAAAATAGGTACAAAATTTTATATAAAATTAGCAACCGAAATCATGGATGCTTCGCAAAATACAGGTTTTGCTATTCGCAAAAAAGACGAAATGCATCGAATTGCGGAATCAAATATTAAAATTAAAAAACAAATGAAATTATGAAGAATCAATTCTTCTTTTATGTTTACAATTTTGTTTTTAGAATGCAAGTGATAGTGAAACGAGCTCTGAGTTTGAAATTTTTTAAAAATTATTTAAATAATTCTTATTTATTTTGTAGTATTTATATCTGTCTTTTTGGAATATTACGAGTAACCTGGCTTAATTTTCATATATCTGATAAATTTCATTCTCGAGTTCACATTAATCAAATTGCACCAATTTTTTCTGAAAACAATTTAGCTTATGTCCAGTCATTTTTTGATCCACACGTTCCAAATAAAATACAAACTAATTTATTTTATTTAAATCTTGAAATATTTGAAAAGAAACAATTAGAAATTACAGATCTTGTACCATTTTTTGAAAATAAAAAATTTTTAACAAAATCAGATTTTAAGAAGATTACCAATTTTTCTGTCAATTATACTTTTTCGCAGAATAAGAGTAATGCTTTTGTTGTAATGGTACGAAATAAACGGTTTCCGAATTTAGAGTTTTTTTATAATATTCAAAGATTCAATTTTTTAACTCTTAAACCAAAAATTGAATTGCAACTTTATCAATTTAATACAAATTTATTTTGGAATTCTTCTAATTTACATTTTTGGAATCAAAAGCAATTAGAGGATTTCGATTGTACTTGTTTTTTAAAATATTCAACAACTAATACAACGGCGGGATATACAAAATTTAGTTATAAACCTTATTCACGTTTTTTAGATATTCAAAAAAGTGAGTCTTTTTTACATTATTTTAGAAATAATTCACTTGTACGATTTAAAGAAAAACAATTCGAAAATTTAGTTTTTTTATCCTATCAATATGAACCAATTTCAAGTATTTCTTTTTTAGTGTGTTTAAAAATTAGTTTTATTCTGCTTTTTTTTCAAATTTTTAATTCTTTATATAAAGATTTTGGTAAAGAAATTTTACTTTTTTTTATTGATTTTTTACAATTATTTGGACTAATTCAAGATGAAGATTTAATTAAAGAAGATTTAGAGTTGATACCAGAATATAGATATTATAAATCTATTCGTAAAACATCTGTCACTGTCAATAAAATTGCTGGTATTGATTCTATTATTTTAGAGATTGGTGAAATTATTTGGTTTTTAAGATCTAAAAAAATACAATTACAATTTTTAAATAATTTTGTAATGCGTTTATTTTTTAATTATCAACAACTACAAGTACAAAATTATTTTTTATTTAAATCTAAATCTTTTTTATTTGTGGGACCACCTGGAACAGGGAAAACTTTTCTTGTTCAGGCTATTGCCAATGAAGCACAAGTACCTCTTTTATTTCAATCTGGAAGTATGTTAAAAGATCCACAACATCGCGGACGAGGGATGCAAATTTTAAAAAATTTATTTAAACATGCGCGTCGAATTGCACCAGCCATTGTATTTATTGATGAAATTGATGGTTTAGGAATGAGACGGGAAAATTTAGGGGTGAATAGTATAGGAAGTTATGATTTAATGGAATTTCTGGAAACTCAATTGTATAATATTTTTATTGATCAAAAAGTTAAAAAACGATCAAATGAAGATTATTTAGATACTGATGAATTTACAATATTTGAAGATTTACCAGAAGATTATACACAAATTAATGCACTTAAATTAACTGAAACTTTAATACAAGTCTTACAACAAAATGAAAGTGAAAATAAATCAAGATTAGAAAATTTAAGTCTTTTAACTCAATTATTAGTTGAATTAGATGGATTACATTCGCTTACTAACATTGTTGTTATTGGCGCAACAAATCGAATTAAAACATTAGATCCAGCATTATTACGACCAGGACGTTTTAATACTATTATTCCAATTGATTTACCAAATACAAAAAAAAGAATTGAAATTTTTAAATTAGCCACTAATATTCTTGGTGTTCATGATAATATTAGTTGGTCTTATTTTGCTAAACGAACACAAGGTTTAACTAGTTCTACAATTGCAACAATTGTAAATGAATCAGCGTTAATTGCGATTAGTCAAAATCATAAACATACACCTTATACTTTGGAACAAGGCATTTGGAGAGTAACTTCTTTTCCAATGCAAAAAAATATATTAGTTGTTAAAAGAGAAAATAAAAATTTTATTCGATTTTATCAACATTTTTATCATAGACCAAATTTTACAACTTATGTTTTTGTTGCAAAATTACCAACTTTTAATCAAAAACAATTACAAATTAATTTAAGAACTGCATATTATGCTATTAGTAAAATTTTATTTTCTTTATTTTTTTCTTTTACTCCAGCAGAAAGTTTAGTCACTTATTATGAATATGAATATAATTTTCGACATAATCAACAGAATCGGATTATCGATTTATTGAATAATACCTTCTTTTTTCGGATTAATTTAGAAGCTAAATTAACATTTTTAGTTTCTGGGAAAGCTGCAGAATTAATTCCAAATAATATACCTCTTTTTAAAAAGAATAATCAAATTTTTTCCAGTGAAAAACGGGTATTTCAATTTTTAGAATTAACTTCTTTGGGTTATGCGGATTTAAGACAAGCAAGTCGACTTGCTAAATATATGATTAGTAAATGGTATTTTTATGCTGAACAAATTGTTACTGAAAAATATCATTGGATTGGTATTAATTGTAATCACTTAGAATTTGAAAGTGAAGAATTAAAATTAGTTACTGCTATTTCAAATGAAATTCATTATCAATTTGATCAACAAAATATTTTTTATAAATTATATCAGAAATGGTCTTATCATACTTGGTGGCAAAAGCAAGTCAAAAATGAATTTACAATTATTAATCGAAGTGTTTTAGATTGGTATCGAATTTATTTATCTGATCCTGAAACTACAGAACAAAATATTGAATGGGTTCCACCAGATTTATATTTTAATGCAAATGATACGGATCAAATCGATTCTATGGTGACATGGAATAAATTCTTATTATGTACACAAGATTATTTATATCAAGGTTTACTTTTAAATGCTTATAATTTAGCATTTCGAGTTTTATATAATTGGACCGAACTATCTGATTTATTAGTTGATCGGTTATTGCAGTTTGGATATTTAAAAGAAGATGCAGTTAAACAAATTATACGAACTTTTTATCGATTACATAAAAATAAAACACCTATTGAAAAAAATAAATTTATTATTAAGCAAAATTTAGATAAACAATTAAAAGATGATGAACCTTTGATATTACGGGAAAGTTGGGGTAAATATTCACGTTTTAAAAAGTCAAGAAAAATTTTTATGAGTAAAATTCGTCAATTTAAGGCTAAAATTAAAGCTCATGAAGCGCAAGAAGCAAGGGAAGCGCAAGAAGCGAAGGAAGCGAAGGAAGCGAAGGAAGCGCAAGAAGCGAAGGAAGCGCAAGAAGCGAAGGAAGCGCAAGAAACTCAACAAGTTTCAGAAGCGCAAGAAACTCAACAAGTTTCAGAAGCGCAAGAAACTCAACAAGTTTCAGAAGCGCAAGAAACTCAACAAGTTTCAGAAGCGCAAGAAACTCAACAAGTTTCAGAAGCGCAAGAAACAATTGAAGATGAGAGTACTAGTGAAGATGAGAGTACTAGTGAAGATGAGAGTACTAGTGAATTAAAAGATGAATGATTTATAGTTATTGTGATTGATTCTAATACACATGACTAATATTAAATATATTAGATAAACAAAAGAAAAATATAAATGGAAGTTAATATTCTTGGATTAATTGCAACAGCTTTATTTATTATCATTCCGACTTCTTTTTTATTGATTTTATATGTAAAAACTACTAGTCAAAAATCCTAATTCTAACGAATTCGACAAAATGAAATTTTCATTTTGTCAAATTCGTTAATTTAATAAAAAAAACGGAATGTGGCGTAGGTTGGTAGCGTGCGTGTTTTGGGTACTCGAGGTCACAGGTTCAAATCCTGTCATTCCGATTCTTTTGAGCGCTTTTAGTTCAGTTGGTAGAACGTAGGTTTCCAAAACCTAATGCCATAGGTTCAAGTCCTATAAAGCGTGTAAAAAGAATTTTACTACTATTGACAAGTTATTAATTAAAATTAAGTATGATTCGAGTTAAGAGAGGTAAAAATGCTAAAAATCGAAGAAAAAAAATATTAAAACAAACACGAGGTTTCAAGGGATCGGGTCATCGTTTGTATTCGTCGGGAAGACAAAAATTATTAAAATCAAAAATACTCAATTATAATCATCGAAAAGTGCGTAAACGAGTGAATAGGCAATTATGGATTATTAGATTAAATGCGTTTTTACGAATTTACAATTCTAATTATAGTCAATTTATTAGACAAATAAAATTAAATCAAATGCAATTAAATCGCAAAATCTTATCCCAATTAATTTTATATGATCGACAAAATATATTTAAATTATTAAAAAATTATGATTAAAAAAAAAAAAAAAAATAGAAAACTTAAGAATTTAAAGCCAAAAAAAATCAAAGTTAATTTAACAAAAACAAATTTAAATTATAAAAATGTTCTATTATTACGAAAATTTATTAATCCTGAAGGTAAAATTTTACCTCGCAGATTAACACAAGTTCCTTTGAAACAACATAAAATCATTACAAATGCGATTAAAAAAGCGCGTATTGCTAGTTTTATACCTTTTAAACGAATGACTTTTTATTAACTAAGGTATAAAAATAGGTTTATAACTCAGTTGGTAGAGTGGTTGTTTTACACACAATAAGTCAACGGTTCGAGTCCGTTTAAACCTAAATTATTTAGTTGTTTAAAATTGAAAATTTGAAATGAGTAATATGTCTCGTTCACAAAAAAATGATAATTTTATTGATAAAACATTTACGGTTATAGCAGATGTTTTATTAACACTTCTGCCAACAACGAATCGCGAAAAACAAGCATTTAGTTTTTATCGAACAGGTATGTCTGCTCAATCCGAAGGTGAATATGCAGAAGCTTTACAAAATTATTAGTGTGTTTTGATTTTATTTAAAGTTAATAATTGTTCATTTGAAAGAATAAAAACTTATTAACAAATAGATATGAGGGTTAATAAACTGAAGTTTTTATTTCGAAATAATACATTTCTTTTTATAATAAAAAATAGGAATTGAGTTGAATTTTGTTCAATCTGACTAAACAACCTATTATCATTAGGAAAAAAAAATATATATATATATACATATATCAATTCTTGTATAAAATCAAAAATATTAAAATAAAAATAGGAATATTTTATTTAAAAGCAATTCAAATCAAAATAAAGCCATCTGTTTAGAAATGAGCATGGAGGGTTTAAGAAGCGATAAATTGGTGACAAAAATCGACTTTCATTGAAGCTATGCGTCTTGAAATTGATGCTTATGACCGAAGTTATATTTTATATAATATTGGTTTAATACATGCGAGTAATGGAAATCATGGTCGTGCATTAGAATATTATTATCAATCGTTAGAACGTAATCCTTCTTTACCGCAAGCATTAAATAATATTGCTGTTATTTATCATTATCGAGGAGAACAAGCTATATTAAAGGAACAAATTGAAATCTCGAAATTATTATTTGATAAAGCTTCGGATTATTGGAATGAAGCAATTAGATTAGCTCCAAATAGTTATATTGAGGCACATAATTGGTTAATAATGACAAATCGTTTATTTTCTTAAAATTAATATAATTTTAAGAAAATAAATTCAATGTAATTTTAAGAAAATAAATTCAATGTAAAAACAGAAAGGCCGACTGGATTGATTTTGTGTTTTTTTTTTTTTATACTAATTCCCAAGATCAAATTATGAAAATAATGTGGTCAAATACAAATAATGTTTAAGGAGGCTACCTAAGTGCTCAAAGACGAAGAAGGGCGTGTTAAACTGCGAAAAGCTTTAATGAATGGTAAATACGTGTTTAAATTTAAAGATACCCGAATAGAGAAATCTTTAAAACTATCTAATAAATTCATAATTAGAAAAGAGGTAACTTAGTGAACTGAAACATCTTAGTAACTAAAGGAAAAGAAAGCAAAAGCGATTTTCAAAGTAGTGGTGAGCGAAATGAAAAAAGTCTAAACTAATATTTTATTAGGGTTGTGGGACAAAATAGTTTATAAAAATGTAAATAAAAACAGCTGAAACCTGTACCAAAGATGGTGAAAGTCCAGTAAAACATAAAAAATAAATTTTTGTATCCCAAGTAGCTTGAGACACGTGAAATCTCTTGTGAATCCACGAGGACCACCTCGTAAGACTAAATACTCTTGAGCAACTGATAGTGAAGTAGTACCGTGAGGGAAAGGTGAAAAAGAACCCCTGGAGGGGAGTGAAATAGAACATAAAACCTTAAACAAACAAACAGTGGGAGGTATATTAACTGACCGCGTGCCTGTTGAAGAATGAGCCGGCGACTCATAAAAAATGGCAAGGTTAAAAAACAAATTTTGGAGCCGTAGTGAAAACAAGTCTGAATGAAAGGGCATATACAGAAGTCATTTTTTATGGACCCGAAACCGAGTGATCTAACCATGACCAGGATGAAACTTGGATAAAACCAAGTGGAAGTCCGAACTGACCAATGTTGAAAAATTGACAGATGAGTTGTGGTTAGGGGTGAAATGCTAATCGAACTCGGAGCTAGCTGGTTCTCCTCGAAATGCGTTGAGGCGCAGCATTTTGAATTTTCTTAAGGGGTAAAGCACTGTTTCGATGCGGGCTATGAAAATAGTACCAAATCGTGGCAAACTTAGAATACTTAATTAAACAAAACAAAATAGTGAGACTATGTGGGATAAGCTTCATAGTCAAAAGGGAAACAGCCCAGATCATCAGCTAAGGCCCCTAAATAATTACTAAGTGATAAAGGAGGTAAAAATGCGAAAACAACCAAAAGGTTTGCCTAGAAGCAGCTATCCTTTAAAGAGTGCGTAATAGCTCATTGGTAAAGCGTTTTTGCACCAATAATGACTGGGACTAAGTAATTTGCCGAAGCTATGAGTTTTTTGAAACGGTAGAGGAGCGTTCTGTACCAGGGTGAAGTAATAGTGAGAACTATTATTGACGAAACAGAAGTGAGAATGTCGGCTTGAGTAACGTAAACATTGGTGAGAATCCAATGCTCCGAAAATCTAAGGATTCCTTCACTAGGCTCGTCCGGGAAGGGTTAGTCAGGACCTAAGGTGAGATCGAACGGTGTAATCGATGGAAAACAGGTTAATATTCCTGTACTTATTTTTTTTTTTTTTTAACGAGGGACAAAGAAAACTATGATCACAAATAATTGGATTTTTGTGAATATAATGAAAATAGATAATGAAGAAAAACATTATTGGTTTGATTTATTCAAATAACTTGATAAAAGTTATTTTCAAAGGTTATACTTTCAAGAAAAGCTCGAATTATTTGAAAAAAAATAACCTGTACCAATAACCGACACAGGTGGATAGGTAGAATATACTAAGGAGCGCGAGACAACTCTCTCTAAGGAACTCGGCAAAATAACTCCGTAACTTCGGGAGAAGGAGTACCTTTTACAAAAAAGGTGACAGTACATTGACCCAGGCGACTGTTTAACAAAAACATAGGTCTCCGCAAAGTTTAAATACAACGTATGGGGGCTGACGCCTGCCCAGTGCCGGAAGGTTAAAAAATTTAGTTATTTTCGAAGAAGCTAAAAATTGAAGCCCCGGTGAACGGCGGCCGTAACTCTGACGGTCCTAAGGTAGCGAAATTCCTTGTCGCGTAAGTTGTGACCCGCACGAATGGCGTAACGATCTGGGTACTGTCTCAGAGAGAGACTCGGTGAAATAGAAATGTCTGTGAAGATGCGGACTTCTTACATCTGGACAGAAAGACCCTATGAAGCTTGACTGTAGTTTAAAATTGAATTTGAGTTTTTTTCGCGCAGTCTAAGTGGGAGACAAAGAAAAAATTTTTTTGGAAATTTTCGAGTCACAATATGAGAGACCACTCTTGAAAAACTAAAATTCTAATAATACATTCTTCAATCAGAATATTAAACAGTTTTAGGTAGGCAGTTTTTTTGGGGCGAAAACCTCCCAAAAAGTAACGGAGGTGTGCAAAGGTTTCTTCAAACTGGACGGAAATCAGTTATAGAGTACAAAGATAAAAAGAAGCTTAACTGTAAGACAGACACGTCAAACAGAGGCGAAAGCCGGTCTTAGTGATCCGACGGTTCTAAGTGGAAAGGCCGTCGCTCAACGGATAAAAGTTACTCTAGGGATAACAGGCTGATCTTCCCCAAGAGTTCACATCGACGGGAAGGTTTGGCACCTCGATGTCGGCTCATCGCAACCTGGGGCAGTAGTATGTCCCAAGGGTTGGGCTGTTCGCCCATTAAAGCGGTACGTGAGCTGGGTTCAGAACGTCGTGAGACAGTTTGGTCCATATCCGATGTAAGCGTGAGAATATTGAGAAGACCTTTTCATAATACGAGAGGACTTGGAAGGATAAACCTATGGTGTACCAGTTCTTATGCCAATAGGAAACGCTGGGTAGCTATGTTTAGAGGAGATAACTGCTGAAAGCATCTAAGTAGGAAGCCCACTTCAAGATGAGTATTCTTTATGAGATCGCGGAAAGACTATCCGATAAATAGGAATTAAGTGTATAACTAGCAATAGTCACAGCTAAAATTTACTAAAGATCCAAAAATTTGACCTTGATCGATTTTTTTTAGTGTTTAAAAGAAAATAAACGAACCTTTACCCATTCCGAATTAAAGTGTTAAACATTTTCACGATTACGATACTATAAAAGAGATTTTATTGGAAAAATAATCGAATGCTAAAATTTTCTCTTTAATAGTTTCACACTATTAAAGAGAAAATTTCTTCTTATAGCAGAAAGCAGTACTGGTGTAACGGTTAGCGCCTTAGATTTCCAATCTAAAAGTAGGGGTTCGATTCCCCTGTACTGCTTTGTTTGTTTTCTAAAATACAATTAGATATTTATATTTACAAATAAATATACACAAATAAATTTAATTTTTTATGGTTTCTATATTTATCTATTTTTTTTTATTATTTTTGTTTTTATTAATTACTTTTGTTATTTATTTTTCTATTTTAAAATTTAAATTAATTTAATTATGACCAATTTTCAAATATATTTATCAACTGCTCCAGTCATTGCATTTATTTGGTTAACAATTTTGGCAAGTGTACTAATCGAAATTAATCGATATTTTCCAGATCCATTAATTTTTTCTTTTTAAACATTAGTTAACGCTAATGTTTAAAAAGAAAAAAATCCTGTTCCTACGGGAATTAAATGCCCTAAAATTACATTTTCTTTTAATCCACAAATAAAATCAAGTTTATTTTGAACAGCAGCTTGAGTTAATACTCGAATTGTTTCTTGAAAACTAGCTGCAGAAATAAAACTATTCGTTTCTAAACATGTTTTTGTAATACCTAATATTACAGGATCATATTGTATTTTATTGGCTTTTAAATGACAATTAATTTTTTCAATCCATAATAAATCTACAAGTTCACCAACTAATAATCCTGTAGATCCACCAGATGTAATACGAACTTTTGAGGTCATTTGTCGAACAATTATTTCAATATGTTTATCGGAAATTAGAATACCTTGTAACGTATAAATTGTTTGAACTTCTTCTACAATAATTGTTTGAATTTTTAAAATCGCTTTCCGAACCGCTTTTTCATGTATATATTGAGTTCGATATTTATTATATAAATAAATTAATCGAGTTTGTAAATTCGTAAAAGCTGGATTATTATAAAATTGATGACGAGCTTCAAAAAAATCTTCAATTTTTGGAATTCCTTGAACAATATCTCCAGTTCGATAATAAGTATAAAACATTGTAAAAAAATGACTATTTTCTTTGACAAATGTGCGATGTTGAACATGAACAATTCCATTAGCTGATAATAATTTAGGTTCTGCTTTTCTAAGAATCACATTTGTTTTAGTTAAGGCATAAATTAAACCTGGTTGAGTAATACCTGATTTATAATATTTATTTGTAATTTGAAAAAATTGACCTAAAAAAAGAGAGAAATCTCTTTTTTGAATTTGAAATGTGTTAAAATTGTTTAAATTTAAAAAAACGATTAAATTATCTGAATTTTGGAATAAAAATTCACTTGTGTGAATTGGTGTAAAATATATCAAAGTAATTTTAAATTTTGATTCAAAATGTTTTTGTTTCACTATTTTAAAAAGACATTTTGTGTTAATTTGTGTTGATTTGAAATTGGTAAAATTAAAAATTTGTACATCCCATAATAAACAAGTCGAATATATGAGTAAATCACATTTTGAATTATATTTTGTTAAAATTTTTAAATATATATATTCGCCGAATTGTCGATTTTTTTTTATTAAATAACTTTCAAAAAAGAAATGTAAAGATTCAAAACAAAATATTGTTGAATTTTGAAAAGTATTAGAATGATTTGAATGTTTTTTAATTGAAATTTTATGTGATTTTTTCCAAATTGTTTTTAGTTTAGGTATTATAATAAGAGCATTTTTAAGTGATACTTTTTGAAGAGAAAAGATTTTTTTATTTTGAATTGAAAATCGAGGATTTAAATTTTTATAAATTTGATTTTTAATATAAAATTTCGACAAATAGATGAAATAAAATATTTGAATTTTAAGATTTTGAAAATTAATCGATTTATAAATTGGGTTTTGTTTTTGAAGTTCATAAAAAATATACCAAATCTGAGATTTGTGACTATTATTTCGGTTATTCAAAATACAATTTATGAATTTTCGTTGACTTTGAGACTGTATTTTGAGAAATTTACCTATTTTCATGTGTGTTTTCACAATTTTTAAATTTTGTCGATATAGAATTTGAAATACAAATAATATATATTTAGAGTGTATAGACACATTTGCATAGAAAAGAGCCCGAATTGAATCAAAATTAAACACATTTGGCTTATAATTTCCAAATTGAGAGTTTTGAGTATTGAAAACAAAACGTTTAAAAGTGCAATAATTTACAAAATGTTTGATTTGGTTTCTATTATAAAATAAATATTGAGTTTGAATAAACCCTTTTTTCCAATAACAACGAATGAACAATTTTTGTTTTGTTTTGATGATTATTTGTTGATAAACACTTTTTGCATTAAATAAAATTGGTAAATAGGTATTATGAGTTCGAAAATTTTTACACAATATTTTGAAATAAGATGATTTCAAATTATTAAAATCATTACTTTTGAATGCATTTAATAAAGTAAACAATTTTAAATTTAAAAAAGGTGAGTTATGTTTAAAATAAACAAAAAAATAGCATTTATTTTTAAAGTAAATATGCGTATACTTCAAATAAGTTTTAAAATCAATAAACTGTATTTTTGAATTAGACTGAGCAATTTTTTTCAAAAATAAACATTTTTTTGAACTAAATATAATTAAATTTTGAAATAGTATATTAAATTTTTGTAAAGAGACAGATTCATTAATTAAATCCAAATTTTGCGCTCTAATCGGATGATTGACTCTAAATTCTGAATATAAGGCTTTTGCTATCCAAATAGTACCAAGTGTTTGTGTATATTGTCTAATAAGTGAATTTAAATTTCTTTTTTGTAATATAGTAATATTTTCAAACCAAATTTGTCCACTATAATCAGTATAAGTATGTTGTTCAGTAGATGTAGGTTGATCCATACTTGGTTCTGAAACTTGTAACTGGGCTAAGAGTTGCTCTTTTAAAACATATTCATTTTGTTTAATATAGATTAGACTACAGGTGGGTAGAGAAAATAAAAATTTGTTTGTTTTCTTTTTTAAAATAAAAAAACTATCCTGTTTTGTTAAAAAAGCAATTTGTCCAATGGATGTTCGAATTAAATGCCCTAAAATAAGAGTGGAAAAAGAAATATAACCATTACAGGGTGAATAAATTTGCTCAATTGCAGCTCCTGTAAAAACACCTCCAGTATGAAAAGTGCGCATTGTTAATTGAGTTCCAGGTTCACCTATAGATTGAGCGGCAAGAACACCAATTGCTTCACCTAATGAAACAAATTTTTCTGAAGCTAAATTCCATCCATAACAGAATTGGCAAATTGAATTTAAAGAATCACAAATTAAAGGAGAACGAATCGGTATTGTATTAAATACAGTTGTTAATTTTTTCGAACTAGAAAAAGTAATACATGAATTGATTGCAAACTGAATTTGAGATTTTTTAATTAAAATATTTTTTGCCAAAGCGCGACCTATTAAACGCGAATTAAGACTTTTTAATACTTTTTGATCATGATATAATGTTTTTATCCAGATACAATTTGAAGTCTCACAATTTTGGCGCTCGATAAAAACATGTTGAGCAACATCCACTAACCGACGTGTTAAATATCCAGATGTGGCTGTTCTTAAAGCCGTATCAACAATACCTTTTCGCGCTCCATAGCATGAAATAATATATTCGGTAAGAGTCAGTCCTTCGCGAAAATTACTACGAATTGGAAAATCTAAAATATTACCTTGTGGATCAGACATTAATCCTCGAATTCCAACAAGTTGTCGAACTTGAGACATATTGCCCCTTGCTCCTGAAAAAGCCATTAAATAAAGAGGATTTAATTTTTTTGAAATTTTAAAATTTTTTATAATTTTTTTCTTAATTGCATCACTTTTATTAATCCAAATGGTAATCATTTGTTGTAATTTTTCAAAATTTGTGATATTCGCATTAACTGTATTAACCTCAATTTGTTGTATTTCATATTCGGTTAATCGCATTATTTCTGATTTTTGTAAATTTAATTGTAAATCTTCTAATCCAATTGATAATCCAGATTGAGTTGCATATTGAAAACCTAACGATTTTAATTTTTCTAATAATTTCAAAGTTTTATATTCTCCTTGTTCATGATAAAACCATAATAATAATTGCTTTAGTCGTTTTTTTTCAAAACAACGATCGAAAAAAATAATCATATTTTATATTTGATTTAAAAATAAAAAAAATAAGAGACGTCCTATTGTTGTTAAAATTTGTTTTTGAATCAATTTTTGATAATAATTATAAAATTGAATAATTTGTGGATAAATTTTGGTTGAATGTCCATATTTATATATTTGTAATTCTAAAAGTCTCTGTTTTTGGTTTTCAAGTTCTATTTTATGATTCCAAATTAGCCAAATAGGCTGTGTTTTAGCTAGTTTAGTATTTAAAAAAGAATAATGATAAACATCTTTAATTTTGAAAATATGATTATTAATTTTAGTTTGTTTATAAAATTGTTTCAAATTTTTCACTGTTAAATAATAACATCCTAACACTATATCTTGAGTTGGCATTAAAATAGGTTGTCCAGTTGCTGGCGATAAAAAATTATTAATAGACCATAACAATTTCCACGCTTCAGCTCGTGCTTCAAAAGAAAGTGGAATATGTACCGCCATTTGATCTCCATCAAAATCGGCATTAAAAGCAGAACAGACTAACGGATGTAATAAAATCGCTTTTCCTTCAACAATCACTGGCTGAAAAGCTTGAATACTAAGACGATGTAAAGTGGGTGCTCTATTAATAAAAATAGGATAATTCACTAATATTTCTCCTAAAATAGGTTTAATCACTGATTTTTGAAATTGAATTAATCGTTTCGCTCCTAATATAGTTTTAGCCTTTTTATATTTAATTAAATTTTTTAATAAAAAAGGTTGAAATAATTCAATTGCCATTTCAAATGGAAGACCACATTCATATACTTTTAATTCAGCTCCAACAATAATTACTGATCTTCCGGAATAATCGACACGTTTTCCTAATAAATTTTGTCGAAATCGACCTTTTTTTCCTTTTAACATATCAGATAAAGATTTAAAAGGCCGATTCGTATTTGTTTGTAAAGGTTCGCTTCCACTTTTTCCATTTTCAATTAAAGCATCAATTGATTCTTGTAATAAGCGTTGAGCATAATTAATTTCTTCAAAATTATATAAAAATTTATTCTTTAATAATTTCTGAAGTCGTTTATTTCGAAATAAAACTTTTTGATATAATTTATTTAAATCAGAAATGGCAATTTGATCTGAATTTAATTGTAATATAGGTCTTAAATCAGGAGGTAAAACGGGTAAATTCACTAAAATCATCCAATTAGGTTGATGAGATTGTTGTGTAAAATAACGAATTATTTTTAATCTTTGAATTAATTTATTTTTATAGGTAAAATCAAAATGTATAAAAGAATGAGATGAATTTAATAATATAAGTCGAATTTGTCTTTCTAATAATAGAATTGCAAGTTGAGAATTACAAATATTTTTATATTTTTGCTTAATTCTAGTTTCTTGTTCCATTTTAATCGAAAATTTTTTTAATAAATCTAAAATGGTACGAGTGCCTGTTTGTTGTAAAGTTTGTAATTCTTTTTGTTTATAATAGGGATTAATTTGATCTCTTTTATAAATATAACTATGAATAAAAATATTAAAAAAATAACATTTATTAAGATCTTCGAAAAAAAAATAATTTTCTAGACAAAAATATTTTTTTTTAAATACTTTGCTTGGCAATTTTCGATTTTGTGTTCTTTTATTTAAATAAGAACCCCTAATTGGAGAAAATCGAGTTTTGAGAATTTTTTTCTTATGAATTTGACTTAATTTTGTATCTAAAAATTGTTTTGTATGTTTCTTTTTCTTAAATCTTAAAAAATAAAAATGCGGAACAAAAGATTCTTTTTTAAAAAAAAAATGTATATTTTGATTCCAAAAAAACTGATTTATTAATTGAGTACAATAAGTAAGCGATTCGGTTTTTTTCCGAGAAAAATTTAAAACAATTGGAATATAACTTGGTCGACCTTTTAAATACCATATATGTGTAACAGGCATCACTAATTGAATATAACCTAATCGATAACGCCGCACTTTTGCGAAAGTATATTCAACTTCACAAATTGGACAAAATTTTTGATTTGGTTGGGCTTTTTTTCCACAACTACATTCATAATCATTAAGTGGACCAAAAATTCGCTCACAAAATAATCCACCTTTTTCAGGTTTTAAAGATTAAAAAGTGTTTTTTTGTTTTTTTTTAATAAACTATACAACTATTTTACAATAGATATAGCTTTTCTATAAAATGAGTTTTATAAAATAATGACCTTTCAGTGTTAATATATTTATTAAAATTAAATTATAAATCGAGTCTTCAATAAATCAAAATTATTGAAGACTTTAATGTTTATTTCTTTTTTTGTTTTAATTGCAATTCTAAAATATTTTCACAAATTAAAAAAGCACTAATAAAAATGCTCAACAAATATTTTATTTGATTTAAAAATTGTTTGAAATAAAGAAGAATTTTGTCTAAAAAAATAAACGTTTTGAGATGATTTGATAATTTACAGTTTGAGGATTTTTAATTGGACCCACAAGTTTTCCATTTGGTAATTTATGTTCTGCCCATAATTTAATCATATTTGGAGAAGCTAAACCAATTTGTATACCTTGTAATTTCATAAAAATTTTTTTTTTGATTATTAATATAACTCTTTTAGATTATTTTTTCAATCACTTGAAGATTTAAACATAACGACTGTAATTCTTTAAGTAATACTTTAAAAGATTCAGGAGTACTAAAATCCATTTTTGATTTATGTAAAATAGTTTCGGTAATTTTATCTCGACCAAAAATATCATCTGATTTAATAGTTAAAAGTTCTTGTAAAATATAAGCACTACCAAATCCTTCTAAGGCCCATACTTCCATTTCTCCAAATCGTTGTCCTCCATGTTTTGATCGACCTTTAAGAGGTTGTTGTGTCACAAGTGAATAAGGTCCAGTCGACCGAGCATGCATTTTATTATCAACTAAGTGAATTAATTTTAAAATATACGTATTTCCAACTGTTGTTGTTAAATCAAATTTTTCGCCTGTTCGTCCATCAAAAAGAAACATTTTACCAGCTGTTTGCTTTGAAAAATACCATTTGATATTCATTTGTTTTCGTAATTGAAATAATTTGAGGTAAACTAAACTTCTCGAAGCATCAAATCCATATTTTTCATCAAAAATTTCAAGTTTAAAATTTTCTTTTAATTTACTACTCACTAGACCTAATAATGCTTCAAAAAGTTGCCCAACATTCATTCTCGAAGGTACTCCTAATGGATTTAAGACAATATCTACAATTTCGCCATTTAATAAAAAAGGTAAATCTTGTGGAGCTAAAATCTGTGAAATAATACCTTTATTTCCATGTCTTCCGGACATTTTATCACCAATTTTTAATTGATGTTTTTTAGCAATATAAAAACAAATAATATGACAATTTGTAAAAATTGTTTTAGACTGACTATTATATTTGTGATTATTAAGTGTAATAGCAATAACACGTCCCTGCAGATTTGCAGGAGCACGAAAAGACGTATCTTTTGTATATTCAATATTTTTTCCAACAATATCATATAATAATTTCTCATGTGGTAATAAAGGTTTGGTATCCACAGGAGTAATTTTACCTATTAATATTGTGCGTTCTGTAATGAAAGAACCAATAGTAATAATACCATTTGAATCTAAGTGAGACAAATATTTCTCTGAAATGGGTACTTTCGCTGTAATTGTGTGTTCACTTTTTAAAGTTTCTTTTAAATCAATTTCATATTTTTCGATATGTAAAGAAGTAAATTGTTGTTCATCTAGAATTGTTTTATTTAGAATAATAGCATCTTCAAAATTATATCCTTCCCAAGGTAAATAAGCAACCATTAAATTTTTACCTAAAGCTAATCGTCCTTTATCACTAGTGGAACAATCCACTAATAAATCCCCTTTTTGTACCCATTGTAACGGTTGAACAATTGGTTTTTGTATTTGAAATGTATTTTGATTTGTTCGTTCATAATTTTGTAATACAAAAGTATGAATTTGCCATGTTTGTTTTTGAGATTGCGCACATTTCTTAATTTCAAATCGTGAACTTAAATATGTATTCCAAAAATCAAAATTTTGTTTATACAAAATTAAATTTTGGGTTTGTTGAATCGGCAATTTTTTGTAAAATTGAAATAAAACACAATTAAATTTATTACACGAATAGAAAAAGGAATGAATTTGGACTGATGTATCGGAGACTTGCTTAGATAAAAACAAATACTTTTGAAAATCTAAACCAGCACTAAGTACTGGTTGTGAAGTACTATAGATTGAAATACAATTCTTATCACAAGTGAGAATAATACCAGACGAATGAGTTTGAAGATTTAAACCACAATCACTAATCACTCGGTTTTCAAAACTATTAAATATATAAGATGCTTGAGGGGAAAGTAATGGAATAGATTGTCTTTGCATATTTGATCCCATTAGAACACGATTCGCATCATTATGTTCCATAAATGGAATTATGGATGTTGCAATAGAAATTAAATTATAAGTTGAGTAACTTTGATAATGCGTTTTAGATTTATTTTGTCTTATTAAATTTTGATTGAATCGAACAACAGCAATTTTCTGTTTTACAAAATGTAAATTAGATTTAGAAATATCTGCTGCTAAAATAGAACATTTTTTTTCTTTAAAAGCGGTTAATGCAGTAGGTCGAAATTGATTTTGAATTTGACCTTTATAAATTTGATAAAAAAAAGATTCTAAAAACCCATTTTTATTTGGTAAAGTAAAAATAGTTAACGAATTCACTAAACCTGCATTTTGACCTTCTGGCGTTTCAATTGGACATATTCGCCCAAAATAAGTGGAATGTATACTGCGAATATCCATACCAGCTGTTTCTTTTTTGATCCCATTTGGTCCCATTGCACTAATTCGCCGTTTATGAGTTAATTCAGCTAAAGGATTCACTTGATCTAAAAATTGAGATAAAGCACAAGAACCAAAAAATTCTCGTAAAACACTATTAATAGGTTTAGTAGTAAAAAGATATGGTAATGAATTAACTTTTTTATTTTTTTCGGTTAATAAATTATGTAATCGAAATAATGATTGATGTATTTGTACTTGTAGTAATTCTCCAATAGATCGAATTCGTCGATTTTGTAAATCATCAATATCATCAAATTGTTTTTTTTGTTTACTTACTTGAATTAAATATAATGTAATTTTTAAAAAATCAATTGGCGTAAGAGTAGTTTTTTGAGTTTTTAAACCTAATTTAGAATTAAGATTTTGTCGCCCAATCGAACCTAAATCATAATTGTGAATATTTAAAAATTTTTGTAAAATTAAATTTGTATTAACGGAATTATAAACCATTTGTGCATTTTCATCAACTACATTAAACACAATTTCGGATTTCATTTGACTTGAATTTGAAAGCATCTCTAAATTGCGATCAACTGAATTAAAAACAATAGGAAAGGGTATTAAATTTTGTAATTTTTTAAAAGTCAAACCAATTGTTTTTAAAAAAAGAGCGATTGGAATTTTGGGTGTTTGTTTCATACATATCCAAATTTGACGCCGTTTATCCATCTCAAAACGTAACCATACTCCACGTTTTGCAATAATATCAAGGTAAAAAGTCCTATAATATTTCCCTGATTTAGCTGTCTGAGGATTTAAATTCTTATGAATTTGTTGTTTATAATAAATTCCTTCAGCTCGAATTAATTGATTAACTAAAATTCTTGGAGATCCATTTATAATAAAATGTCCCCGTTTAGTCATAATAGGTAAATTTCCTAAACAAACCCAATAAAATTGAATTTTATTTTGTTGAATAAATGTAATTTACTATTCCAAAAAGAATAAAGAACTAAACAAATAAATTTCTTTATATTTAGCTCAAAAAGAAAAATTTTTTTTTTCTAAAAAAATTAAAATACAGATTTATAATTAATTTTCTTTATAGTAAGGTTCTATAAAATATTTTTATTCTAAAAGAAAATTTCAATTTTGTAGTACTCGAATTGAATCAAATAAAAATAGAATTTGTAGATTTATAATTTACCTTTAATAAAATTGTCTAAATTCATGTTTTGTATTTAAACACAATTCAGTCAACTGAATTAATTATAAATATCTGAAAAGATTTAAAGTACTGGAACATAAAGTTTACAGCTAAATGTTTTAGACTGATAGATTGCAAGTTGTGGATTAACTAATATTGGTATAAGTTTATAATATTGACTATAAAAAATAATTTGAAATTTTGTATTACTCCAAAAAATAGGTTTTTTGAGAGATATTTCTGTACTTAAACCTTTTTTTAAGAATAAATAAAAACTTTCTCGCTGAATTTTTAATAAATCAATAAAAAAAAATAAAAATCGATAAAAAATCATAAATAAAATCATATTAAACAAATTGCCTAATTAATGAACAATTTAAATAATGGAAATGCTGCTTTCACGAGAATCTGACATAATTAGATTATTAAATTTGTCTTAACTAGGACTTGTATCTAATGATAGCAAATATTAAATGATTTGTCAAGTCTCGGATAGAGAGGGATTCGAACCCCCGGTAGTTTACACTACGTCGGTTTTCAAAACCGGTGCATTAAACCTCTCAGCCATCTATCCAGTTGAGTCGAACTGGATTTGAACCAGCGAAGATAAAATCAATGGATTTACAATCCATCCCCATTAACCACTCGGGCATCGACTCGTTCTTAAAATGTGGGGATAGAGGGACTTGAACCCTCATGATATTAAGAATCAACGGATTTTCTATAAAATAAAATATATAGGACTTTCTCTTCACTTTATTGAATGAAAGTGTAACCTATAAAGTCTCTACACTTGTATTTCTACTAGCTCGGGATTGGAGAAAACGAAAGTACTCTCTTTTCCGATTTAGGGTTAATTCATTTAAAGAATATTTCTATTTTAAAGCTCACTTTGTATAAGTCCGCAGCGTCTACCGATTTCGCCATATCCCCTGTTATTAGAATATAATCTAGTACATATTCTACTCCCCTTTTCAAAAAATGTCAACCATGTTGATTTGTTTATTTGACTTTGTAAAGGGAGTAGAATTGAGTTTATTATTTAATATATGTTTGTTTAAATATTTTGGAATTACGGCGTAAAGGTCGTGTCACTAATTCTAATATATCACGTGCATTTGAAAAACCATGAATTTGAGCAAAAGTAAATTCAACCGACCATTTGGTATTAATACCTCGCGATTCTAATGGATTAGCTAAACCCATACCTGTAATCACTAAATCAGGTTGAAATTCATGAATTCGTTGTATTTGATTATAATTATCTGGTTTTTCAACAATTCTTGGTAAAGAACATTGCATTTGTTGACAAGTTTGTTTTAATAACTGTAATTCACTAGCTTGAAATCGTTTATCTAAATAAGGAATTCCAATTTCATTAACAATCATTCCACATCTTATTAAAAATCGAGCTAAAGAAATTTCAAGAAGATTATCGCCCATAAAAAAAACCGATTTGTCTTTCACTAAATCACAATATTCTTGTAATTGTGTCCATATTTCTTGTTCCCGTTCGATTAAATAACGAGGTTTTTGTTTGAAAGTGTCACATATTTTTGTAATCCAGTGTCGTGTGCCATCAGGTCCGATAGGAAATGGTGCCCCAATTAATTGACATTTTCGTCGCCGCATTAAAGTGGTTGCTGTTCGACTTAAAAAGGGATTAATACCACAAACATATACATTTGAATTTAAAGTTGGTAAATCACTATAATTTTGTGAAGGTAACCAACCATCAATCTGAATATTCTGTTTTTGAAGTTCTAATGTTAATTGATTTGCAACAGTATTAGAAACAGACCCAAAAAGAACTAATTTATTTCGTTTTGAGTGAGAAGAAGTACTCTGAAGAGTACAACGATGCACTAATGCAGCTAAAACTGTATCTTCTCCTTGGGTAAAAGCATAATCTAATCCATTTGCTCGTGCCACAACAATAGGAATTTTGAGATCAAGTTCAATTTGAGGAGCCAATCCTTCTAAATCCATTTTAATAATTTCAGTTGTACATGTTCCAATCCAAATAATAACACTTGGATTTCTATTTTGTTTAATTTGTAAACATAAACGTTTTAATTCTTTGAAATCATTTAATTGCGCTGAAATATCACCTTCTTCTAATTCTGCCATAGCATATCGAGGTTCAGCAAAAATCATAACACCTAATGCATTTTGTAAAAAATAACCACATGTTTTTGTTCCAATCACAAGAAAAAAACTATCTTCTATTTTTTGGTATAACCAAGCCACACAACTAATTGGACAAAAAGTATGATAATTACCGGTTTCACATTCAAAATTTAATTGAGCATTCATTCGAGAGTATTTAATTATTCAATAAATAAAACGTTTTTGTTAATCTGAGATTGGTCACAAGATTTGTCAGTCAAATAAAAGTCTGATAATAATTTAAATAGTTGTTGATCGTTTAATTCAATCGGAATCACACCTTCCGGAATAGAAAGTAATTGATCAACAATATTTAAATAAAAATCACAAATATAATTTAAATTTAAGAATGATTCAGCTAATTCAAATAAAGTTTTCCCTTGCACTCGTGAAATCCTAATATCTTCTATTAATGGTAATATATCCAGCACAGGCATAGGACAAGCTTCAACATATTTATCAATTAAATCTCTTTTGTGTGTTCTATTTCCAACTAATCCAGCTAATCGTAAAGGATGTGTTTTCGATTTTTCTCGAACTGAGGCTGTAATTCGATTTGCTGCGAATAAAGCATCAAAACCATTATCTGTAATAATTAAACAAAAATCAGAATAATTAAGTGGAGCAGCAAAACCGCCGCATACAACATCTCCTAATACATCAAATAAAATAATATCATATTCAAAAAACGCATTTAATTCTTTTAAAAGTTTAACTGTTTCGCCAACAACATAGCCTCCACATCCAGCTCCAGCTGGCGGTCCGCCTGCTTCAACACAGCTCACTTGATTATAACCAACATAGATCACATCTTCAGGCCAAATATCTTCATAATGATAATCTTTACTTTGTAATGTATCTATAATTGTTGGAATTAAAAATCCAGTTAACGTAAAAGTACTATCATGTTTTGGATCACAACCTATTTGTAAAACTTTTTTGCCTCGTCGAGCTAAAGCAATCGCTAAATTACAACTAATAGTTGATTTTCCTATTCCACCTTTTCCATAAATTGATATTTTCATTTTATGTCTTTTTTAACTCAAAAAAAAAAAAAAAGATCTACAAGAACAAAAAAATAAATAATAATATACTTAAATTTAGTATTTTGATTGATTATTTTTATTAACAGAACGACATTAGAATATAAAATAGAAAATTGTGTGAAATGATAGAAACAGTTGTATCGAATTTTGGTTTTCTCAGTTTATTTATTACAATGATTTTATATTGGATCAAAATAACTCTCAAAATTCTCTCAAAAAATTGGACTTTTGGAAGTTTAATAATCTCAAATATAATACTTTTATGTTTTTTAGGTATTCGTTGGTATAATTCCCATCATTTTCCAGTTAGCAATCCTCACAAATTAATTCAAAAATTTATAAAATAAAGATTATATCAAGGAAATTGTGTTTCGAATTCTTTTAAAGCGATTGAATTAACGAATTCTTCATCTGATCATTTATTTTAGAGATATCATCTTTTTTTTTTTTTTTAACAAAACCAAATACAAAATTCAGATTTGCAAAATGCCAATTATGAAATTGAAAAAGGTTATTATGCAAAATTATTCTCATTAATTAAAGCTATATGTATTTTTAAAATACTTTTATAGTTTTTATAGATTTAATTCTTATTTTTATGAATCTTTATTATTTATTTGTTGGGTTTTAACTAGTATTCAATTTTGTTTTGAAATATCAACAAAAGAAAATTGGCTAGGTATAATTTTAACTCCGGTTACATTCATTATTTATTGCTTTAATTCTTTTTATATTCCTTTACAATTTCAAACAATTCAACCTTTAATTCCAGCTCTTAAATCAAATTGGTTAATAATGCATGTAACAGTCATGTTAGTGAGTTATGCTTCTCTCATTTGTGGTTCTTTACTCGCAATTGCTTTTTTTTGTCTTTTTTTTGTCAATTTACCATGGATTTCTGCTAAGAAAAAACAGTTTTTAAGAAAATTAGATAATTATAGTTATCGCATTATTGGTTTTGGTTTTCCTTTTTTAACATTAGGAATTTTATCGGGAGCTATTTGGGCAAATGAAGCATGGGGCTCTTATTGGAGTTGGGATCCGAAAGAAACTTGGGCTTTAATTACTTGGATTTTATTTGCGATTTATTTACATACTCGTTATATTTATGGATGGTCCGGTTTGAAATCATCACTTTTAGGGTCTTTAGGTTTTATTATTATTTGGATTTGTTATATTGGTGTTAATCTTTTAGGCAAAGGTCTTCATAGTTATGGTTGGTTATTATAAATTCATGAGTATTTTAATTGAAAATTTAGTAAAAAAAGCGAATAATCAATATATATTAAATCATCTTAATTTAGAAATCAAAACAGGCAAACTGGTCACACTTTTGGGCCCTTCAGGATCTGGTAAATCCACTTTATTAAGAATTATTGCTGGTTTTGAAGAAGCCGATTCTGGCAATATATGGTTAACGGGAAAAAATACAACCAATTTAAAAATACAAGAACGTCAGATTGGTTTTGTCTTTCAAGATTATGCTCTTTTTCCTCATTTAACTGTTTTTGAAAACATTGCTTTTGGTATGCGAATTCGGCAAATTGATCCAAAAACAATTCAGTTTCGAGTTCAAGAATTATTACAGTTAATTGAATTAGAAAATAAAAGTCAATATTATCCTTTTCAATTATCAGGTGGCCAAAAACAACGTATAGCTTTTGTACGAGCTTTAGCTATTGAACCCAAAATATTACTATTAGATGAACCTTTTGGGGCCTTAGATAGTCAAGTTCGACAAAATTTAAGAAGATGGCTTTGTCATTTTTTAAATGAAATCCAAGTAACCACTATTTTAGTCACTCATGATCAACAAGAGGCTTTTGAAATTTCAGATGAAATTATTATTTTTAATAATGGTCAAATTCAACAAATTGGTCTAGCTCAAGAATTAATTGATTATCCTTATACGTCATTTGTTCAATCTTTTATAGCTCCATAAAACATAGTCAGTTTGCATTTTGAAAGAAAGTAAAATATTGTTTAAATAAACAAATTATGGGATTACCATGGTATCGAGTACATACAGTAGTTTTAAATGATCCAGGTCGACTTATAGCTGTACATTTAATGCATAGTTCATTAGTGTCAGGTTGGGCTGGTTCAATGGCATTTTATGAATTAGCAATTTTTGATCCATCCGATCCAGTTTTAAATCCTATGTGGCGACAAGGTATGTTTGTATTACCTTTTATGACACGTCTAGGTATTACACAATCTTGGGGAGGTTGGACAATTAACGGTGAAACTTCTTTCAATCCGGGAATTTGGAGTTATGAAGGAGTTGCTACTGCTCATATTTTATTATCAGGAGCTCTTTTTGCTGCTGCTCTTTGGCATTGGGTTTATTGGGATTTAGAACTATTTAGAGACCCAAGAACTGGAAAACCTGCATTAGATTTACCTAAAATTTTTGGAATTCATTTATTTTTATCAGGTCTTTTATGTTTTGGATTTGGTGCTTTTCATACAACTGGTCTATATGGACCAGGAATTTGGTTATCAGATCCTTTTGGAATTTCTGGTAGTGTTCAACCTATTCAACCTAGTTGGGGAGTCGAAGGTTTTGATCCTTTTAATCCAAATGGGATTGCGTCTTTTGAAATATAAATATTTGATGGGACCGTATATAACTTCGCTATATGCTGGAAAATTTATGTTGAATAGTCCAAGTAAAATACTGGAAAAATCTATTTATCTCGAAATAATCAGCAGGAATAAACATTCCTCAGAGACTATATGCGAAGCAACTTTAGATTTAGTATATATAGATCTATATTTTATTGAAATATTCAAATGAAGAACAAAAATAATTTAGTTTTCGAAAATTATCAATATTCACATTAATTAGTGTTGAAAACACTTGAAATTTTGTGTGTTTTCGCACATTTGAAACACATTTGTTACTTTTTTTTTAATTAAACAAAAACTGTGAAACAAATCAAAAGAAATTTAAAATTGAAATCTATTTCGCCATATACCATATTTCACAATTCAACAACTTGGATTATTTATTGGGTCAATAATTTTTTACATTTTCAGAATCAAATTCAAATACAAAAATATCCATTTTTAAAAATATCAAATTTTTTTATTCTTTTACAAAAAAAGAAAATCAAACTTTTTTTTTTATTTAATAATTATTTAAATATACGGATGTTTTTAAAAATCATTAAACAACCAAATGGTTATCAATATATTGAATTACAAAATAATCCATTAATCGCCTATTTGAAAAATTCTTCTCTAATTGGGAATAAATTTATTATTTATACAAAATGGTGGCGATTTCAAAAATTAAAAAAAAAAAAAAACAAATTGTTCACTTTCAAAACTTTTCAACGAATAGTTCGATTATATATAAATTTTAATACTTTTTAAAGTTGAAGATCTAGTCCAAAATCATTTTAAGGCATCATATTGCAGCTGGAATTTTAGGGATTTTAGCTGGTTTATTTCACTTATGTGTTCGTCCATCTCAACGACTTTATAATGCTTTAAGTATGGGAAATATTGAAACAGTATTATCGAGTAGTATAGCTGCTGTTTTTTGGTCAGCATTTGTAGTATGTGGTACAATGTGGTATGGTTCCGCTACAACACCAATTGAACTTTTTGGACCAACACGTTATCAATGGGATCAAGGCTTTTTTGCTACTGAAATTGAGAAAAGAATTACTCAAACAGTTCAAGCTGGTGGAAGTCTTTCAGAAGCTTGGAATCAAATTCCAGAAAAATTAGCGTTTTATGATTATATTGGAAATAATCCTGCTAAAGGTGGATTATTTCGATCTGGAGCGATGAATAGTGGAGATGGGATTGCAGTTGGATGGTTAGGACATGCTTTTTTCCAAGACAAAAATGGAAATGAATTACATGTACGACGAATGCCTACATTTTTTGAAACTTTTCCTGTTATTCTTTTAGATAATGATGGAATTGTAAGAGCGGATATTCCTTTTAGACGAGCTGAATCTAAATATAGTATTGAACAGGTAGGGGTTTCAGTCACTTTTTTTGGAGGCGAATTAGATGGTATTACTTTTAATGATCCATATACAGTTAAAAAATATATTCGACGAGCACAATTAGGTGAAATTTTTGAATTTGATCGAGCTACATTAAAATCAGATGGAGTTTTTAGAAGTAGTCCACGTGGATGGTTTACTTTTGGGCATTTATGTTTTGGATTAATTTTCTTTTTCGGACATATTTGGCATGGAGCTAGAACTATTTTTAGAGATGTATTTGCTGGTATTGATACCGATTTAGATGAACAAGTTGAATTTGGCGCTTTTCAAAAAGTTGGTGATAGTAGTACAAGAAGACGAGCGATTTAATTTTATTTAATTAGAAATATGGAAGCTTTAGTTTATACATTTTTTTATTAAGAATACACAATATACAAAATACAGGTATAATTTATGAATCTAAATTGATTAAAAAATAAATTAGAATAAGAATTAAAAAAATGAATTTCTATTTCAAAATATTTTTTTTTATAGATTACTTATATTTTGAAAATAAATTAGAACGAAATCGATACAATATTGAAGCATTTGAAAGACGATTTGTATCTATTAATAAAAATGAAAAAAAGCTAGAATTAATGAAAATTAGTTAACTAGTTTCTATTTTAGATTTGTTTTTCTAAAAAGGATTAATTGGAACATTAGGAATTATCTTTTTTGCTATCTTTTTTCGTGAACCGCCACGAATTATTAAATAAATTAAGAAATAGTTAAATACAATCCAAAAGAAAGTAATATAGATTTTTTTTGTTTTCTTTTATGGCAAAAAGTGCAACAAAGGAAAAAAGTATGGTAACCACTTTAAGTACTTTATTAAGTCCTTTAAATTCGGAATATGGAAAAGTGGCTCCGGGATGGGGTACTACTCTTGTAATGGTTTTTTTTATGGCCTTATTTACTGTTTTTTTAATTATTATATTAGAAATTTATAATAGTGATGTTTTAATTAATGAAATTCCAATGAGTTGGGAATCTTTAATTAACTAAGCAAACAGGGCAGTCTATAATTTATACTATTAAAGGGGAATGTTAACCTTAAAAATTTTTGTTTATATTGTAGTAACTTTTTTTATTTCATTATTTATATTTGGATTTCTTTCAAATGATCCAGGTCGAAATCCAGGTCAAGGAAATTAGAAATTTCTAGTGTTAAAACACTAGAAATTTTTATAAAGTGAGCTAGTCACAATATTTTAATTATGCGGGGTAGAGCAGCTTGGTAGCTCGCAAGGCTCATAATCTTGAGGTCGTAGGTTCAAATCCTATTCCCGCTAGATTGTTTTAAAATAAATGCAAAATACAGCTTTCTTTATCACTCTATTACTTGGATGTTTATTAGTGAGTTTAACAGCCTATTTTATTTACATAGGTTTTGGTCCACCTTCTTTACAATTACGTGATCCATTTGAGGAACATGAAGATTAATTTTTGTAAATTTATTACACTTATATATATCTATTTGCTATAATAATTCCTAAAAATATATAAATTTTCATTTGAATATTGTTTTATGCATTTTATTTTCTTCAAATTACCTGAAGCATATACACTTTTTAGTCCATTAGTAGATATTCTTCCTATTATTCCTGTTCTTTTTTTACTTTTAGCTTTCGTTTGGCAAGCTTCGGTTAGTTTTCGATAATCTTCTAAATAATAATAGATTATGAATAATGTACTTTTGCAATTAATTTCTTTATTTTTAATTCTAGTGACTGGTCCATTAGTTATTATATTACTGACAAATCAAAATGGAAATTTATAGAAAAAAAAAAAATGATTCCAGATAATCAAATTTATATTGCTATTTTTTTATCTTTAATAAATGCCTTATTAGCATTACGATTAGGGAATGTTTTATATAATAGCTAATACTTATATTATTTCTCATATAAGTATTAGCTATTCAATCATATTATGATAAATAGCAACAGTGGAAGGCGAAATTTTATTTAAAAATCGAAATATCCAATATTTAAAAATAGTATCTAAAAAAACCGGAAAAATCGAAATTATTAATAAAATACAATCATGAGTTAAATGAATATTCAAAAAACTCAGAAATATTTCTAAACTTAATTTCCAAACTTGGGATGAATGAAAACCTACTAATAAATCAGTACTAAATATTAATAGAAATGCTTTTTTCGGATCACTTAAATTATAAATTAATTCTAAACAAAACGATTTTAAAATAATTAATTGAGGTGTTGATTTAATTAATAAATACCAAAAAATAAAAAACATACAAAAATTGGTTATTAGTTGAGTAAATTTGGTATGAATTTTATTTTGATTTGTTTGAATGAGTTTTCTATAAAAACAAGATTCTATATTTGATTTTGATGAATGAGATAAAAACAAATCAAAAAAATGTTGATCTTGTTTATTTTGAATTTGTAAATAATTTTGTTGTTTTTTAGTCCAATTCAATTGCGAAATTTGATCAAACCAATAAGTTTCGGGAAAAAAAAAATAAATGCTATAATAAAGAATCAAATAAATAAAATAGGGCAATAGAATTAAATTCACTAAACATTTTAGGGAAGCAATAGTTTGATAACGAGAAAATCGGAATTCTTCTAAAACAATAAAATTTGATGAATTTAATAATTGTTGCCAGAATCGAACAGTAGTCCTACAAATAGAGCGAGGTATAAATCCTAATTTTTCAAAAGATTTGTGTGAATTCATATATGTAAACAAACAAAAAAAAATATATATATATATATATATATTTTTTTTTTAATACAATTCATGAATTATTATTGAGTTGCTTGATATCGAGCTCGAGCTCGTTTATAAATAAAGTTGGCTTCGACTTTTTGTTTTTTATTAGTGGCTTTTTCAAAATTTTGTTTCGCAAGTAAAAATTGATTTTGTAATACATTTGCATCTAATTCTGAATTAGTTTCTACTTCATTCACTAAAATAGTGACTTTATTTCGTTTAATAAGTGCAAAACCACCAAGTAATATAAGAGAAGTCCATTTTTTTTGTTGTCTATATAACATCACACCTATATCTAAAGCTGTAATAAGAGGTGCATGATTTGATAAAATACCCATTTGACCTGTATTTGTTGGAAGAATAATCTCTTCTACTTGTTGATTCAAAAAAATGTTTTCTGGTGTAATAACACAAATATTTAAAATCATAAATAATTTTTATACAATATTTAATCTTGTAAAGTTGTCGCTTTTTCAATTGCTTCATCAATTGTTCCAACTAAATAAAAAGATTGTTCGGGTAAATTATCTAATTTACCAGTTAAAATTAAATTAAATCCACGAATTGTTTCTTGTAAACTGACATATTTTCCTGGTGATCCAGTAAAAACTTCTGCAACAAAAAAAGGTTGAGATAAAAATCGTTCAATTTTGCGAGCTCGAGCTACTACTAATCGATCTTCTTCGGATAATTCATCTAAACCTAATATAGCAATAATATCTTGTAATTCTTTATAACGTTGTAATGTTTGTTTAACAGTTTGAGCACAATCATAATGTTCATCTCCAACAATCCATGGTTGTAACATTGTAGAAGTAGAATCTAAAGGATCCACTGCTGGATAAATACCTTTTGAAGCTAAAGCTCGAGATAATACAGTTGTTGCATCTAAATGAGCAAAAGTGGTAGCAGGAGCTGGATCTGTCAAATCATCCGCTGGAACATAAATGGCTTGAATAGAAGTAATTGATCCATTTTTTGTAGAAGTAATACGTTCTTGCAATCCACCCATTTCCGATGCTAATGTAGGTTGATAACCCACCGCTGAAGGCATACGTCCTAATAAAGCAGACACTTCCGATCCTGCTTGAACAAATCGAAAAATATTATCAATAAATAATAAAACATCTTGTTTATTTATATCTCGAAAATATTCGGCCATTGTTAAGGCAGTTAATCCAACTCGCATTCTTGCTCCTGGTGGTTCATTCATTTGTCCATAAACTAAAGCAACTTTCGATTCTTGTAAATTTTGTTCATTAATCACTTTTGATTCTTTCATTTCCATATATAAATCATTACCTTCACGTGTTCGTTCTCCTACTCCGCCAAATACAGAAACCCCTCCATGCGCTTTAGCGATATTATTAATTAATTCCATAATTAAAACTGTTTTACCCACTCCAGCTCCTCCAAATAATCCAATTTTACCTCCACGTCTATAAGGCGCTAATAAATCAACGACTTTAATACCAGTTTCAAAAATAGATAATTTTGTGTCTAAATCAACAAAAGCTGGAGCTGAACGATGAATCGCAAATCCCATATCAGATTGAACTGGTCCTAGATTATCAACTGTTTCGCCAAGAACATTAAAAATTCGTCCTAAAGTAGCAATTCCAACTGGTACAGTTAATGGTTTACCTGTATCAAAAACTTGCATTCCGCGCATTAATCCATCAGTTGCACTCATAGAAATGGCTCGTACACAATGATCACCTAACAATTGTTGGACTTCACAAGTGACATTAATCTCATCGCCGGCACTATTTTTACCTTCGATTGTAAGCGAATTATAAATATTAGGCATTTTACTAGGAGGAAAAGAAATATCTAAAACAGGTCCAATAATTTGGGTCACATGGCCAATATTTTGTGTATTCATTGAAAATTTAAAAATTAAAATTTTGAATTTAGAAGTAAAGTTTTATTTGCTATTATAACTTAGACAAATTTCGATTTGCAAATAAGATCACTTGTATTAAAATAATCAAAGAGTTTCAGAAAGAGCTTATAGTCTAATGGATAAGACCTCAACCTTCTAAGTTGTAGATGAAGGTTCGAGTCCTTCTGAGCTCAACTAAAATAAATTTCATGACTCGAAAAGCTTTAATTCAAAGACAACTCAAAAGATGTGCATTAAATAATATTTACTTTCAAAAACGCCAATTTTTTAAAAATCAAATTAAAATACAAAATTTAGTTAAAAAGAAAATTTATTGGCATTTTCAACTTCAAAAATTACCAATTAATTCTAGTAAAGTTCGTCTTCATAATCGCTGTCTAATTAGTGGACGCCCTAGAGGCACTTTTCAATTTTTCCAGTTATCGCGTCATTTTATTCGTGAATATGCGCATAGAGGCTTTTTACCAGGAATTATTAAAGCCTCCTGGTAAGCTTTATTTTAGCTTAATTGTGTATTAGTAATTAATTCAAAAAAAACAAACAAAAAAAATATATATATATGGGTAAAATTTATAATTGGTTTGAAGAACGATTAGAAATTCAATCGATTGCTGATGATATTAAAAGTAAATATGTACCACCTCATGTGAATATATTTTATTGTTTAGGAGGTATTACTTTTACTCTTTTTCTTGTTCAGGTAGCTACTGGGTTCGCAATGACTTTTTATTATAGACCAACTGTTGCGGAAGCTTTTGATTCTGTTCAATTTATTATGACTAATGTGAATTATGGATGGTTAATTCGATCTATTCATCGTTGGTCAGCTAGTATGATGGTTTTAATGATGATTCTTCATGTATTTCGTGTTTATTTAACCGGTGGTTTTAAAAAACCACGTGAATTAACTTGGCTTACCGGTGTAATTATGGCTGTATGTACAGTTTCTTTTGGAGTAACTGGATATTCTTTACCTTGGGATCAAATAGGTTACTGGGCTGTCAAAATTGTAACTGGTGTTCCCGATGCTATACCTATCATTGGTAATTTTATTGTTGAATTATTAAGAGGAGGTATAGGAGTTGGCCAAGCCACTTTAACACGTTTTTATAGTTTACATACATTTTTACTCCCCTTATTAACAGCAGTGTTTATGCTTATGCATTTTTTGATGATTCGAAAACAAGGAATTTCTGGTCCTCTTTAAATAATCTAAATTAATAAAAAATTTTTATGGCAGTTACTAAAAAACCAAACTTAGCGGATCCGTATTTACGAGCAAAATTATCAAAAGGTATGGGACATAATTATTATGGCGAACCAGCCTGGCCAAATGATCTTTTATATATTTTTCCAGTATGTATTTTAGGAAGTTTTGCACTTATTGTTGGTTTAGCTATTTTAGATCCAGCAGCTATAGGTGAACCTGCAAATCCTTTTGCTACACCATTAGAAATTTTACCAGAATGGTATTTTTATCCAGTTTTTCAAATTTTACGAACTGTTCCTAATAAATTATTAGGGGTTTCTTTAATGACTGCAGTTCCTGTAGGCTTATTAACAGTTCCTTTTATAGAAAATATAAATAAATTTCAAAATCCATTTCGACGTCCAGTTGCCACTACTGTTTTTTTATTAGGAACAATTGTTGCTATTTGGTTAGGAATTGGAGCAACTTTACCAATTGATATTTCTTTAACATTAGGTCTATTTTAAAATCTACAAATAGACCTATTGAATTTAGAAGCAATACAGGAGAATTGAACTCCTACTTTCTGAATGGCAATCAGATGGGCTACCTTTACACCAGTATTGCTTATTTTACTTCGTCTCGTGAGTTACCTGGGAATTGAACCCAGAACTTTTCGGTTAAAAGCCGATTACTCTACCATTGAGTTAGTAACTCATCAATTTATTATTTAAAATGCACACATGTCAAGATATAGAGGTCCAAAATTGAAAATTATTCGTCGATTAGGCAAATTACCTGGATTAACTCAAAAAACTTCGAAAAAACAAAATCCACCTGGGCAACATGGAAAACAAACTACAAAACCTTCGACTTATGCAGTACGATTAATAGAAAAGCAAAAACTTAAATATAATTATGGACTTAATGAGAAAAAATTATATTCTTATATAAAAAAAGCTCGAAAAAGTCGTCAATCCACAACTCAAGTGTTACTTCAACTTTTAGAAATGAGATTAGATAATATTTTATATCGAGCTGGAGTCACTCATACTATTAGTGCAGCTAGACAATTAATTAATCATGCTCATATTTTAGTGAATAATCAAAAAATGTCTATTCCAAGTTATCAATGTAAAATTAATGATGTGATTAGTTATCGATTAAAAAAGAAAAATTATCGATTTAAAAAATCATCTTTACTTCCCTCTTTTTTAGAAATTAATGAACTTCAAAATTGTTTAATAGTCAAAAATATTATTTCCCGTTCACAAATACTTTTAAAAATTGATGAATTATTGGTTATTGAATTTTATTCGAAAAATTAGTAAATTATTTTTGATTTTGATTAATCAAAAATAAGGAAAAATGGCTGAGAGGTTTAAAGCGACCGATTGCTAATCTGTTGTATTATGAATATAATACCGAGGGTTCAAATCCCTCTTTTTCCGAAATATTAAATTTTTGAAAGTTGGAGATAAGCGGACTCGAACCGCTGTCATCTGCTGTGCAAAAGCAGCGCTACTACCAACTGAGCTATATCCCCTTGAAGAAAATGAATGGATTAGACTGGATTTGAACCAGTGACCTCTGTCTTATCAAGACAGTGCTCTAACCAGACTAAGCTAATAATCCTTTATTATTTATATATTAATTTTTCTCATTTTGAGTTGCAAACAGAAAATGAGAAAAATTAACATACACAAACAATAAATATCAAATTATCTTAAATTCAAACAAAATGCCAATTGGAGTTCCAAAAGTTCCATTTCGTTTACCAGGAGAACCTTCTGCTCAATGGATTGATCTTTATAATCGACTTTATAGAGAAAGGGTTTTATTTTTATGTCAAGATTTAGATGATGAATTAGCTAATCAATTAATAGGCATAATGTTATATTTAAATGCTGAAGAAAAAACGAAAGATCTTTACCTTTATATTAATTCACCTGGTGGTTCTGTGACTTGTGGAATTGCTGTTTATGATATTATGAATTATATTAAATCGGATGTGATTACTTTATGTGTAGGAACAGCTGCCTCTATGGCTTCATTTATTTTAGTAGGGGGAACAATTGGAAAAAGAATTGCTTTTCCTCATTCACGAATTATGATTCATCAACCTGAAGGAGGAAGTCAGGGACAAGCTTCTGAAGTTTTATCCGAATCTGAAGAAATTAGTCGAATTCGACGTCAAATTGGACAAATTTATGCGGAAAGAACAAAACAATCTTTAAGTCAAATTTCACGAGATTTAGATCGTGATCAATTTCTCTCAGCATCAGAATCAAAACTATATGGGTTAATTGATCACTTACCCTATTCGTATTAAGTCTTCTATATATATATAAGAATAAATCTGATTTCACTATTCTCTTTTAACAAACAAAATGTATGCTATTATTTTAAATTTTAAGTTAAAACTAATGAAATTAGCTTATTGGATGATTTTAGGAATCATCCAATCAATATCAATTCGGTGTTTATTTCGAAAAACTTTGCAAATTTATTTTTTTATTTTGTCATTAATAAAAAGAAATACAAATAAATTTGCAAATTCAATAAATGAATACAATGATATGGTTTTTGGCAAGATCGATTTTGAGATTAGAAATCAAATATTAAGCGATAAATGAAGCTATTTATATATTGTAACATATTCGAATAGTTTTGTAAAGTTATTGACTTTGAGTATGCTGGTCCAGCACATATTGGAACATTGCGAATAGCAAGTTCTTTTAAAAATGTTCATGCTATTATGCATGCGCCTTTAGGAGATGATTATTTTAATGTAATGCGGTCAATGCTTGAAAGAGAACGAGATTTTACTCCAATGACAACAAGTATTGTTGATAGACATGTATTAGCAAGAGGCTCTCAAGAAAAAGTAGTTGAGAATATTATTTGTAAAGATAAACAAGAACAACCGGATTTAATAGTGTTAACACCTACTTGTACTTCCAGCATTTTACAAGAAGATTTACAAAATTTTGTCAATCGAGCTCTCTTAATTTCAAAAGCTGATATTTTATTAGCTGATGTCAATCATTATCGAATAAATGAATTGCAAGCGGCAGATAGAACATTACAACAAATTATTCATTTTTATTTAAATAAATCTTCTTTAACTCCAATTACAAAAACAACTAAACCTTCGGTTAATATTATTGGGATTTTTACTTTAGGTTTTCATCATCAACATGATTGTCGAGAATTAAAAAGGTTATTTTATGATTTAGGTATTCAAATTAATCTTATTCTTCCAGAAGGTTTACAAGTTGAACAAATACAAACAATACCAAATGCCTGGTTAAATATTGTTCCATATCGAGAAGTAGGTTTGATGACAGCTACTTATTTAGAAAAAGAGTTTCAAATGCCTTTTATAGATATAAGTCCGATTGGGTTAATCGAAACTTCCAATTTTATTCACAAAATTTATTCGTATTTACCCTATAATCCACAAATTCAAAATTATATAAATGAACATACTCAATTTCTCGTACAATCTGCTTGGTTTGCACGATCTATTGATTGTCAAAATTTAACAGGTAAAAAAGCAGTAGTGTTTGGAGATACAACTCATGCAATTGCTTTAACTAAAATATTAGTTCGAGAAATGGGCATACAAGTCTTATGTGCTGGTACTTATTGTATTCATGATGCAAATTGGTTTCGTGAACAAATGGAAGGTTTTTGTAATGAAATTTTAATTACTGAAGATCATACAAAAGTAGCAAATATGATTGCACGATTAGAACCTTCAGCTATATTTGGAACACAAATGGAAAGACATATTGGCAAACGTCTCAATATACCGTGTGGTGTTATATCTGCTCCAATTCATATACAAAATTTTCCATTAGCATATCGACCTTTTGTAGGATATGAAGGTACAAATCAAATTGCTGATTTAATTTATAATTCTTTTACATTAGGAATGGAAGATCATTTATTAGAAATTTTTGGGGGACATGATATCAAAGAAGTGATCACCAAATCTTTATCACCACAGAATGTGATTACTTGGTCAGAAACGAGTTTATTAGAATTGAAAAAAATTCCTGGCTTTGTACGAAATAGAATTAAAAGAAATACAGAACAATATGCGCAACAAAATAATATTCGGTTAATCACTCTTGAAGTTATGTATGCAGCTAAAGAATCTTTAGCTACATAAATATGTATGCAGCTAAAGATTCTTTAGCTACATACATATTTATGATTTACACACTTTTATGATTTACACACTTTTCGACATTATGGGTAATATAGCCAAGTGGTAAGGCTAAAGATTGCAAATCTTTGATTCCTCAGTTCAAATCTGAGTATTACCTTTTTAGTTTTATAAATGAAATTGTGATTTTTTTTCTCACATTCGAGTCTTTATTTCATAGTATTTTTCTATTTTTTGAAAAAAAGAGGACCCTTAGGCACTTTTTAGGAATTATTTTTTTGCTATAATAGTTCAAAATAGAAAAAAATAATTCATCACATTCTTTGTAGACTAATCTAACTTTTATTATTAAAAACAAAAAAATAAAAAATGACAATACGACCAAAAAAGATTTTATTGAAAAAAGTGAAAATTTTAGTAGAAAATACTAATATTAAAACAAATTTTGAAAAATGGGCAAAACCAGGTCATTTTTCAAGAGCATTAAGTAAAGGACCTGTTACAACAACTTGGATTTGGAATTTACATGCGGATGCTCATGATTTTGATACTCATACTAATAATTTAGAAGATATTTCGCGTAAAATTTTTAGTGCTCATTTCGGGCAATTAGGAATTATTCTAATTTGGTTAAGTGGTATGTATTTTCATGGAGCGCGTTTTTCAAATTATGAAGCTTGGTTAATGGATCCAATTCATATTAAACCAAGTGCTCAAATTGTCTGGCCGATTGTTGGACAAGAAATTTTAAATGGCGATGTAGGGGGAGGTTTTCAAGGTATTCAAATTACATCTGGTTTGTTTCAGCTTTGGCGTGCTAGTGGAATTACAAGTGAATTAGAATTATATAGTACTGCATTAGCAGGTCTTTTACTTGCTGGCACTATGTTTTTTGCTGGTTGGTTTCATTATCATAAAGCTGCACCTAGATTAGAATGGTTTCAAAATGCTGAATCGATGTTAAATCATCATTTAGCTGGTTTATTAGGTTTAGGAAGTTTAGGATGGTCGGGACATCAAATTCATATTGCGATTCCAATTAATCAATTACTTGATGCAGGAGTTGATCCAAAAGAAATACCATTGCCTCATGAATTTTTAATTAATAAAGAATTAATCTCGAATATTTTACCAAGTTTTACTTTAGGATTAAAACCTTTTTTTCATCTTGAATTAGCGAATTATAGTGATTTTTTAACTTTCAAAGGAGGTTTAAATCCACTTACAGGAGGTTTATGGTTAACAGATATTGCTCATCATCATTTAGCGATTGGTATTTTATTTTTATTAGCTGGACATATGTATCAAACTAATTGGATTATTGGTCATAATATCTCAGATATTTTACAAGCACATCGTGGACCTTATACTGGAAATGGACATGAAGGTTTATATACTCTTCTAATTAATTCTTGGCATGCTCAATTAGCCATCAATTTAGCTATGTTAGGATCACTTTCCATTATTATTGCACATCATATGTATGCAATGCCACCTTATCCATATTTAGCAACAGATTATGGCACTCAATTATCTTTATTTACCCATCATATATGGATTGGAGGTTTTTGTATTGTTGGAGCTGGCGCACATGCAGCTATTTTTATGGTGAGAGATTATGATCCAGGAAATAATTATAATAATTTATTAGATAGAATTATTCGACATAGAGATGCTATTATTTCTCATTTAAATTGGTTATGTATATTTTTAGGTTTTCATAGTTTTGGATTATATATTCATAATGATACAATGAGTGCTTTAGGACGACCCCAAGATATGTTTTCCGATAAAACTATTCAACTTCAACCTATTTTTGCCCAATGGATTCAAAATATTCATTATGAAGGTTTAAATCTCACAGCTCCACAAACATTAGCAAGTACAAGTTTAACTTGGGGAGGCGAAATTTTAAATATTGGAGGAAAAGTGGCAATGATGCCTATAAATCTTGGAACATCTGATTTTATGGTCCATCATATTCATGCATTTACTATTCATGTAACAGTTTTAATTCTTTTAAAAGGTGTTCTATATTCAAGAAGTTCACGTTTAATTCCTGATAAAGCGAATTTAGGTTTTCGTTTTCCATGTGATGGGCCAGGACGAGGCGGAACTTGTCAAGTCTCAGCTTGGGATCATGTTTTTTTAGGATTGTTTTGGATGTATAATTCCTTATCAATTGTGATTTTTCATTTTAGTTGGAAAATGCAATCTGATGTATGGGGAACAGTAAATGAAACAGGTATTTCACATATTACCGGTGGTAATTTTGCTAATAGTGCCAATACTATAAATGGATGGTTACGTGATTTTTTATGGGCTCAATCATCTCAAGTGATACAATCTTATGGTTCTGCTTTATCTGCTTATGGATTAATTTTTTTAGGAGCTCATTTTATATGGGCATTTAGTTTAATGTTTTTATTTAGTGGGCGAGGTTATTGGCAAGAATTAATTGAATCCATTTTATGGGCTCACAATAAATTAAAAGTAGCGCCTTCTATTCAACCACGTGCTTTAAGTATTACTCAAGGACGAGCTGTTGGAGTAACCCATTATATTTTTGGTGGAATTGTCACAACTTGGAGTTTCTTTTTAGCAAGAATTATTGCTGTTAGCTAATTTTGTTTTGAATTTTATTTAATTTTTTTTTTATATAATTATTATTATTATGGTCACAAAATTTCCTCAATTTAGTCAAGGATTATTACAAGATCCTACAACTCGCCGAATTTGGTTTGGTTTAGCAACTGCTCATGATTTTGAAAGTCATGATAGTATTACAGAAGAAAATTTATATCAAAAAATATTTGCCTCTCATTTTGGGCAATTAGCTATTATCTTTTTATGGACATCTGGTAATTTATTTCATGTAGCTTGGCAAGGTAATTTTGAAACATGGATACAAGATCCATTACATATTCGGCCAATTGCTCATACTATATGGGATCCTCATTTTGGACAACCTGCTATTGAAGCTTATACACGAGGTGGGGCATCTCAACCTGTTAATATTGCCACTTCTGGGGTTTATCAATGGTGGTACACGATAGGTATGCGAACAAATCAAGATTTATATCAAGCATCTGTTTTTTTATTAATTGGAGTAGGATTTTTATTATTTGCTGGATGGTTACATTTACAACCTAAATTTAAACCATCTTTAGCATGGTTTAAAAATGCTGAATCGCGATTAAATCATCATTTATCTGGATTATTTGGAGTGAGTTCCTTAGCTTGGACAGGGCATTTAGTTCATGTAGCAATACCAGAATCGCGAGGTATTCATATTCGATGGAATAATTTTTTAATTAATGTTCCTCATCCTCAAGGATTAAGACCCTTTTTTACTGGTCATTGGATTGATTATGCTACAAATCCAGATACTTCTACTCATATCTTCAATACAGCAGAAGGTGCAGGTAATGCTATTTTAACTTTTACAGGAGGTTTACATCCACAAACACAAAGTTTATGGTTAACAGATATTGCTCATCATCATTTAGCTATTGCTGTTGTATTTATAATTGCTGGACATATGTATCGAACTAATTTTGGGATTGGACATAGTATGAAAGAAATTTTAAATAATCATATTCCACCATCTGGAAAATTAGGATTAGGACATCAAAATTTATTTGATACAATTAATAATTCTTTACATTTTCAATTAGGTTTAGCTTTAGCATCAGCAGGGACTATATGTTCTCTTGTAGCTCAACATATGTATTCTTTACCGTCTTATGCTTTTATTGCTTTTGATTTTACCACTCAAGCATGTTTGTATACCCATCATCAATATATTGCTGGATTCATGTTATGCGGCGCTTTTGCCCATGGTGCCATTTTTTTCATTAGAGATTATGATCCAGAAATGAATAAAGATAATGTTTTACATCGAATATTAAATCAAAAAGAAGCAATCATTTCTCATTTAAGTTGGGTTTCTTTATTTTTAGGTTTTCATACATTAGGTTTATATGTTCATAATGATGTCATGTTAGCTTTTGGAACTCCAGAAAAACAAATTTTAATTGAACCTATTTTTGCTCAATGGATTCAAGCGGCTCATGGGAAAACATTATATGGTTTTGATTTCTTATTATCCTCATCAACAAGTGTTGCTTTTACCGCTAGTCAAACAATTTGGTTACCAGGATGGTTAGAGGCTATTAATAATGCCTCGAATTCTTTATTTTTGAATATTGGACCAGGTGATTTTTTAGTGCATCATGCGATTGCATTAGGCTTACATGTCACAACGTTAATTTTAGTAAAAGGAGCTTTAAAGGAGCTTGGTATGCTTAAAATGCCAGATAAAAAAGATTTTGGATATAGTTTTCCATGTGATGGGCCCGGACGAGGTGGAACTTGTGATATATCAGCCTGGGATGCTTTTTACTTATCCATTTTTTGGATGTTAAATACTATTGGTTGGGTTACTTTTTATTGGCATTGGAAACATTTAGGAATTTGGCAAGGTAATGTGAATCAATTCAACGAATCTTCGACTTATCTAATGGGATGGTTACGTGATTATTTATGGTTAAATTCATCTCAACTTATTAATGGATATAATCCTTTTGGAATGAATAGTTTATCTGTATGGGCTTGGATGTTTTTATTTGGACATTTAGTTTATGCTACTGGATTTATGTTCTTAATTTCGTGGCGGGGCTATTGGCAAGAATTAATTGAAACTTTAGTTTGGGCACATGAACATACTCCAATAGCTAATCTAATTCAGTGGAATGATAAACCGGTTGCTTTATCGATTGTACAAGCAAGACTTGTTGGTTTAATTCATTTTTCAGTTGGATATATTTTTACTTATGCGGCTTTTTTAATAGCGTCAACATCTAGTAAATTTGGATAACTCTATGACAAATTGAAATTAAAGTTGCATTAATTGTGTTTAAAACACTCAATTTATTAGGAATAGTCTATTTTATGAATTTCGATGATTGCACTTTTTCAAATTCTTGTTTTACTTTTTATTTTTGTTTCATTTTTATTAGTGGTTAGTGTACCTGTTGTTTTTGCTTATCCAAACGGATGGGCAGATAAGAAGAATACTCTTTTTTCAGGATTAGCGTTATGGTTTTTATTACTTTTTTTGGTTGGAATTTTGAATTCATTTGTTCTTTAAATTTTCTTCATCTTGATAATCTTCAGTTCATTATCAAGATGAAGAAAATTTAAAGTAGAAGCATTTTTAATAATCATAAGAAATGGTTAATATTAATAAAATACTCTGTTTTTCAGGTGGGCAAGATTCGACTTTTTTATTTTTAATTCAAAAAAATAATCAATTTGCGAATTTATATGTAAATCATTTAATTCACAAAAATAATTATTTTTTTGAATTAAATTTTCTTAAATTAAATTTTTATCATAAACTAAATTTTTTTTTATGTAAACCTTTCTTTTTATTAAAAAAAGAAATTGACTTTTGTACATATAGATATATTTTATTTTTAAGAATTACTTCTTTTCAAACTCAATCTCAGCTTTTCTTAGCAAAAACTTTAACAGATAGGAATGAAACTTTTTTTTTAAATTTATTTAAAGGATACATAAATTATCATCTTTTTTTTTTTAAACATCTTTTTCAATATTCGAATTGTTCGAATATTTTTCATTAAATTTTATCCAAAAATGAAAATTTTTTTTTTTAAAGCGAATAGTGTTTATATCCATTATCCAATTTGCACACTTTGTAGACAAACAATTACCAAAAATTTAAGCTTTTGGAAATTACCTCTTTCGGTTGATTCCACAAATCAAAATACTGCAATTCAAAGAAATCGGTTAAGATGTTTATTTTTTCCCTTTTTAAAATATGGTTTTCAAATTAAGATTGATACAAAATTAAATCAACTTTTTCAAAACCACATTCAAGAACAAATCTATTTAAAAAAACATTTAGTTTATATTTGTAAATCTATACTTAAACACAAATTATTATTTATTTCTATACCAAAATTCATCAAATTCAAACTTATTCAAAAATTATATATATATAGTAATAGTAATTTAAATTTAAGAGAAATTAATTGTTTGAGTAATCTTTTTTTGAATAATAGTAAAGTTAATTTACACTTCTAAAATACATTTTGCACTAGATTTATTTATAAAATATTCTTCAATCAATACAAATAAAATTTTTGAATGACAATTATTTTAGGAAAATCTAAAAAACAAGAACTCTCTTGGTTTGATTTAGTGGATGATTGGTTACGTCGTGATCGATTTGTTTTTGTAGGATGGTCTGGTTTATTATTATTTCCATGTGCGTATTTAGCTTTAGGAGGTTTTGCAACTGGTATTACTTTTGTTACTTCTTGGTATACACATGGTTTAGCAAGTTCGTTTTTAGAAGGATGTAATATGTTAACTGTTGCTGTTTCTACTCCACCCAATTGTATGGAACATTCTTTACTTTTCTTATGGGGACCAGAAGCACAAGGAGACTTTACACGTTGGTTTCAATTAGGCGGACTTTGGCCATTTGTAGCATTACATGGTGCGTTTGCTTTAATTGGATTTATGTTAAGACAATTTGAAATTGCTAGATCTCTTAAATTACGACCTTATAATGCAATTGCATTTTCAGCTCCAATTGCAGTTTTTGTTTCTGTTTTTTTAATTTATCCATTAGGACAACAAGGATGGTTTTTTGCTCCTAGTTTTGGAGTAGCAGCTATTTTTCGATTTATTCTCTTTTTTCAAGGTTTTCATAATTGGACTTTAAATCCTTTTCATATGATGGGAGTTGCAGGTGTTTTAGGCGCAGCTCTTTTATGTGCTATTCATGGGGCCACAGTTGAAAATACTTTATTTGAAGATGGAGATGGAGCAAATACTTTTAGAGCCTTCAATCCCACACAAGCTGAAGAAACGTATTCTATGGTTACTGCAAATCGATTTTGGTCCCAAATTTTTGGTGTCGCTTTTTCTAATAAACGTTGGTTACATTTTTTTATGTTATTTGTACCTGTCACTGGATTATGGATGAGTGCGATTGGAGTATTAGGTCTTGCATTAAATTTAAGAGCTTATGATTTTGTTTCACAAGAAATTCGCGCAGCTGAAGATCCAGAATTTGAAACTTTTTATACTAAAAATATCTTATTAAATGAAGGTATACGAGCATGGATGGCGGCACAAGATCAGCCACATGAAAAATTAGTTTTTCCAGAGGAGGTATTACCACGTGGGAACGCTCTTTAATAATAATTTAACTCTTGGAGGGCGAGATCAAGAATCTACTGGTTTTGCTTGGTGGGCAGGAAATGCACGTTTAATTAATTTATCTGGAAAATTACTCGGCGCTCATGTTGCACATGCTGGATTAATCGTTTTTTGGGCAGGAGCTATGAATTTATTTGAAGTCGCTCATTTTGTGCCTGAAAAACCCATGTATGAACAAGGTTTAATTTTATTACCTCATTTAGCTAGTTTAGGATATGGTATTGGACCAGGCGGAGAAATCATTGATACGTTTCCATATTTTATTTGTGGAATTTTACATTTAATATCATCCGCTATACTTGGATTTGGAGGTGTTTATCATTCTTTAATCGGACCTGAAACATTAGAAGAATCTTTTCCATTTTTTGGTTATGTTTGGAAAGATAAAAATAAAATGACTACAATTCTGGGAATTCATTTAATTATTTTAGGAATTGGAGCATGGTTATTAGTTTGGAAAGCCATTTTTTTTGGGGGTATTTATGATACCTGGGCACCAGGTGGAGGAGATACGCGACTAATTGTGAATCCCACTATTAGTCCTTCTATTATACTTAGTTATATTTTAAAATCACCTTTTGGAGGGGATGGTTGGATTGTTAGTGTGGATAATATTGAAGATGTAGTTGGAGGACATATTTGGATAGGAACAATTAATATTTTTGGAGGTATTTGGCATATACTCACAAAACCATGGGCCTGGGCTCGACGAGCATTTGTTTGGTCTGGAGAAGCGTATTTATCTTATAGTTTAGCAGCTATTTCAGTAATGGCGTTTATTTCTTGTTGTATGTCTTGGTTTAATAATACAACTTATCCAAGTGAATTTTACGGTCCAACAGGACCTGAAGCTTCTCAAGCTCAAGCATTTACATTCTTAGTTCGAGATCAACGACTTGGTGCAAATATTGCTTCATCACAAGGACCAACTGGATTAGGAAAATATTTAATGCGTTCTCCAACTGGCGAAATTATTTTTGGAGGTGAAACAATGCGGTTTTGGGATTTTCGTGGACCGTGGTTAGAACCACTAAGAGGACCGAATGGATTAGATCTTGCTAAATTAAAAAATGATATTCAACCATGGCAAGAAAGACGAGCGGCTGAATATATGACACATGCACCCTTAGGTTCTTTGAATTCGGTAGGTGGTGTAGCAACCGAAATTAATGCCGTTAATTTTGTTAGTCCACGAAGTTGGTTAGCTACTTCTCATTTTTGTCTAGGTTTTCTATTTTTTGTTGGACATTTATGGCATGCTGGTCGTTCTCGAGCTGCTGCTGCCGGATTTGAAAAAGGTATTGATCGGGATAATGAACCGGTTTTATTTTTAAAACCTTTAGATTAAAGTTTTAATTATTTAAAGTTTTAATTATTTAAATTACTTAAATTTATAATCATTTTTAGAAATAAATGATTATAAATTTAAGTAACAAATAGTTTATTTGGGAAAAAGTATTTCAAAGATTGCAAATACTTCACAATAAAAAAAAATATATATATATGACAGCTATATTACAACGTAGTAAAACTAAATCATTATGGGCTCGTTTTTGTGAATGGATTACAAGTACAGAAAATCGTTTATATATTGGATGGTTTGGTGTTTTAATGATTCCAACATTATTAACTGCCACTTCAGTATTTATTATTGCTTTTATTGCGGCTCCACCAGTTGATATTGATGGAATTCGTGAACCTGTTTCAGGATCTTTATTATATGGAAACAATATTATTTCAGGAGCAATTATTCCAACATCTAATGCGATTGGATTACATTTTTATCCTATTTGGGAAGCAGCATCATTAGATGAATGGTTATATAACGGAGGACCATATCAATTAATCGTTTGCCATTTCTTTTTAGGAATTTGTGCTTATATGGGTCGTGAATGGGAATTATCTTTCCGTTTAGGAATGCGTCCTTGGATTGCTGTGGCTTATTCAGCTCCAGTAGCAGCTGCTACTGCAGTTTTTATCATTTATCCTATTGGACAAGGGTCTTTTTCTGATGGAATGCCTTTAGGTATTTCAGGTACTTTCAATTTTATGATTGTATTCCAAGCTGAACACAACATTTTAATGCATCCTTTCCATATGTTAGGGGTAGCAGGTGTTTTCGGAGGTTCTTTATTTTCTGCAATGCATGGATCTTTAGTAACTTCTTCTTTAATTAGAGAAACAACTGAAAATGAATCTACAAATGTAGGTTATAAATTTGGTCAAGAAACTGAAACTTATAATATTGTAGCGGCTCATGGATATTTTGGTCGTTTAATTTTTCAATATGCTTCTTTTAACAATTCTCGATCACTTCACTTTTTCTTAGCATTATGGCCTGTTTTAGGTATTTGGTTTACTGCATTAGGTATTTCTACTATGGCCTTCAATTTAAATGGATTTAACTTTAATCAATCAGTTGTTGATTCACAAGGTCGAGTTATTAATACTTGGGCTGATATTATTAATCGTGCTAATTTAGGAATGGAAGTAATGCATGAGCGAAATGCACATAATTTTCCATTAGATTTAGCTTCTATTGAAGCTCCTTCAATTAATGGATAATAGATCATCACTTTTTTCTATTTTATAATATATAAAAATCACATATATTGATATTAATATATGTGATTTTTACATTGCCTAAACAATAAAATCAAAATGTTCGTGGTTATCGATTTAGCTAATGGTGAATGTTTAGCTGCTAAAGCTTTTAATGAGAGTAATAATCGATACATTAATGAAAGAGGCATTTCTTCATTATATTTAGTTAAATTCATGAAATGTATTATTGAACAAAAATATGTTCCAATAATAGATCATAAACTTATTATTCATTCAGATCAGGGACCTGAATTTAGATCCGATAATTGGGCTAAATTAGAAGATTTGAACGTTCAGTTATCTATGACTACCTATCCCAATTCAACACAGGAAAATGCGGTCTGTGAGCGTTTCCAACGCACTTTAAAGACACTATTGAAACTGAAACAATTTAAACCTACTATTCCTAAACAGGTTAAGAATTTAGCTCAGTTAAATCTCATTTTAAGTAAAAGAATTAATAATATTAATTTAAATCACTTAAATAAACGTGATAAACAGCAAGGAGCTAGTGTTTTTAGACAGAAATTTTTAAAAGGAATTCAGACTAATCAAATTCATAAACAAACTTTAAAACAACCTTTAGCTTTTGATTCTAAATATATTCCAGATTCTAATTTTAAAAGTGTTGATCAATTTAAAAATCAAATTGCACAAAGCGAAACTTCCACTCAGATTTATTCTAAAACTGATCAGATTTTAGATAAAATTAATAAGGTTTGCGATCAAAATCACCTTTTAGCACTTAAAAATGATGAAATGCAACAAACTATTGATCGCGTTGACCGAAATATGAAAAAAGTAGGTAATAAACTCATAAAGAAAAAAAGAAAGATTCGAAAAACTGTTCCAAAACGAACTGGCATTAATTTCACTATTTTTGATATTTTAATGCAAGTGCCACGATTACCAGGATATTCACAGATTAATCATTTTCGATTTATTTTGACTTCTGTTCTTTTTTTTGCTACTGGACTGCGATCTAGTGACATTTGCAGATTAACTTTCACCAATTTTCAAGAATTGTGCAATGATGCTGCTACTAGAATCTTTTCTTTGAAAACTCAATCTAGTTTTGTTGTTACTATTGCACCAAAAGCACAAACATTATTAAACAAATATCACTCTTTAGCTCAAATGATTTTTGCTATTAATGCTGATAATCCCAAACTTCACAATCAAAATCAAGAAGTGACCTTAAATCATACGCAACATTTTAAAACCTTTAATCAATGGTATAATACTCATTTAAAAGCTAAATGTCAATTTGCTTATGAAGAATTTAAAAAAGCTGGAATGCAACCCGAACTTATGCATATTTTATCTCATTCTTTTCGAATTGGAAGAGTTGGAAGATTTATGCAAGCCAATTGTCATATTGATTTAAAATTTGTTTCTACTAGAATTGGACATAAATCTGTTTCTACTACTGAAAAATATATACGATTAGATCCACTTGATCCTACTCTTCTACAAACTATGAATAATATTGAAGATCAAGCTTTTGAATAAGCAAGTTTTTTTCTTTGATGATTTCAGTTTACGTTTGTGTCGATTTCTGTTTTATACCTCGACCTATTATATGCATAATAAATAACAAAGAAAGAAAGAAAGATATATAAATAATTTATATATATACTCCAAAAAAAAAAATCAAAAAAAACCGAAAAAAAAACCGAAAAGTAAATCGAACCCTAAACTAATTTCAAAAAAAAAAAATAAAAAACCGAAAAAAAAAAAAGAAAAAACTCAAAACCGAAAAGAAAAAAAGAAAAAACTCAAAAAAAACAATTGCAACACCGAATGCCATCAGTTATACTAGCATAGCTAGTATAACTGATCATATCCAATCCACTAAGAAAGAAAGATTGTTGATTGTTGATTGTTAAGATTGTTGATTGTTGATTGTTAAGATTGTTGATTGTTGATTGTTAAGATTGTTGATTGTTGATTGTTAAGATTGTTGATTGTTGATTGTTAAGATTGTTGATTGTTAAAGAGTATATAGCTAGTGAAGAGTGGTAGCTGAAGAGTGGTAGCTATAGTGTGTTCAAAATAAATAATTATTTTATTATTATTATTTTATACTATTCGTAAGAACACAAACCCATATATTTTGTTCATAGTAATACGAATTGTTTTCCGCACTATAAAAACAAATATCAGGTTGGGTTTCTAAGAACAATATACTTAATTGTGTATCCGTAATTTTGTATACTTTTAGTTCCATCTCTTGTTTACCAAACTTTCTAATATCCGAATAAGTAAAGGTTTGTAATTAACCATAGCTTCTTCGATCCACTTGTATACCATTCTCTAAACAGTGTGTCTAAATAGAGAATAAATGTCTAAATAATGTCTAAACAGTGTGTCTAAATAGAGAATAAATGTCTAAATAGAGAATAAATTAGTTCGTTTAAATGAAAGTGAGTAAAAAAAGGTTGTATAAAATCTGTTAAAAAGGAAAAAACATTTTCTTGAAATGACGAATGAATCAATTTTGAATTATTTTGTGTTCGATTGTGTTAAACCTCTCTTTTAAGTGGTGTATAAATTCTGTGCCACCCTATTTGTGTACTTGATACTTCACAGTCTCTTGTATGAATTGACTTTACCACCCCAATACTTTTATTTGAAAATCTTTCGCATGTTTAAAGTAAACGCGACATTAATATTTAAAAAAATATCTGAATCTAACCAAAGGAAATCTATATATTTTCTGCGCGGGCTAGAGATATCTTTTAAATTAGAACAACCAGCAATGTCAAAGTTATAAAAATGTAATACACCGTCATTTATATATCCTTAAACTACAATGTAAGGTTTCTTACCTAAAAACATGACTTGTTTAGTGACCCCTTTAGGGTTTAAATATTTGATAAATTTTTTTGTTTCGGTTTGTTGTAACGAATCCCATACCTTGCCATTTCTAATTTGTCCATAGACATTAGGTTTACTCAACCACGGCTCGAACGGGAGAAAAAATCCCGGTGTACTGAATCCATAGTCTTTGCATGTTCCCGAAGTTAACCAAACCGGTTCTAAATTTTTATTACAAAGAAATTGCATAATTTGACTATAAAAACCATCGTCAATCAAAACGTCTTTCAAATGATTTAAATACAGTTTATAAATTTCCTCTTTATTATAACCCTCTTTCAACGGCAAGGACTCCACAAATTCTTCGATCTGATTAAGAGGTAAAATACCTGTGATTGCCCGATTTGGAAACACCACATTTTCCCAAATTTGAAAAGCATTGACTTCTTCGCAGTTCTCTTGTGTTTTAGTTTCACTTTGTGGAGTTACATCTATGACTTCGGTTGTATTGAGCTCTAATTCGGTTGTATTGAGCTCTAATTCGGTTGTATTGAGCTCTAAATTGGTATTATCTTTTGTATTTAGTTTTAGTTAAATTAGGTGGGACGGTTTGTGCGCTGACTAGTGGTTGTGGTTCTATATCCTGTATATGATAGATAGTCTCTATATAGTTTAAAGGGGTCGTGAACGTTTTGTGTGTGCCAAAAGTGTGGTTCTCCGAAAGTTTCTTTTTTTTAGATGTCTTTTGAGGTTTTAAATGTGGTATAAGTGTGTTTTTTTTAGGTCTACCACGTTTTTTCACTTTGGTTTCTACCTTTGAGAACTGATTTTGATCAAAAAGAGACACTTTTTTCGGTCTTCCACGTTTTTTGTTAATATCCATATTAAATTTTTAATTGATTTTTATTTTACTTTCTTAAAATTTGACGTTTCACAAAAAATTTAAGGTATACTTATCCTTTAAAGAGATAAGGATAAGTATACATATGTATCCAAACCAATTTGACTACTCTTTCTAAGACTCTCTCGGTTCGCTGTTTGTTTTATTTTTCTTAAAGGTCTCTTTTCTTTCTTAAGGTCTCTTTTCTTTCTTTATGTTTTAACAGCAGAAAGTTTTTTAATTTTTCTTTTTTATATTTGAATATTTTGTTTTATTTAGAAGAAGAATGATACGAGTTCATTTCTAAAAAAGACATAAAGTTAGAGAAAACTAATAAAATTACACTTAAACTAATAAAATTACACTTAAAATCACACAACTTTTGTCTATAAAAGGTGTTGTAGTTGATATTACGGGCGTATTTAACTCACCCGGAGGGCTTATTAAATTTTGATAAGTGGATCGATCCCTAATATATTGAGGAATATTGATGTGTAATAAGTTCACCGATGTTTTGAGATATTCAGAATTTCCTGATATATCAATTCGAGGTTGCGCACTCCAGTAACATTCTGATTCTCTTGAAATTACTTCTAAATTTGACAACTCCTCGGTTGGTTTACCCCCACTTGATTTCAAATTTTGACTTAAATACGCACTGGTATTTTGAAGATTGGTGTAAACTTCCAGTGTGATCGTTTTTTGTCGGGGAGGTAAAAGATCGATCGATGTATTAAGATGGATAGGTATATTTTTAAACACTTTTAATATTAGATGTCCTTTACCGCAATTTTCTTTAGTTTTTAGATTTGTATGTAAATTTACACCTAAACAGATAGAAGGTTCTAATTTAAGAAAAGAATTGAATTTCATATATATATATATATATAAATTTTAAAAAAAGTTTGGAGTAGCAGTTAAAGCGAGAACATAAATTTTTAATAAACAGCTATAAATTATAAAAAACACAGGTGCACCAGGTAAAATCTCTTTTAGCGTATTTAATGAGTAGGTATAGGTTACAATAATGTCAATTCGACCTACTTGACTTTTTAACATAGTGTTGAAAATCACTTATAGTGTTGAAAATCACTTATAGTGTTGAAAATCACTTATAGTGTTGAAAATCACTTATAGTGTTGAAAATCACTTATAGTGTTGAAAATCACTTATAGTGTTGAAAATCACTTGATGAGATAAAAATCGACTAAAATCAAGAACCCAGGTTTGATCTTGATGTAAAACTGGAATTAATATTGTAAACGCCGCTAAAGAGGTTATAGAGCTTGTATAAAGCATATATTGTCCGTTAAATTTTTTATTTAAAATTTGCCCGACTTGATGAAGAATTAAACTGACTAATATAGCACAGATCAGGCATTTGTTTGTCACCGTTAAAAATAATAAACTCGTATCAATAGAAATTAACCGTGCATTAACCCCAATAAAATTTGCAGTCAATTGATTTAATGTAGGGTTTAAATACTGAAAAAGAAATTGCAAGGATTGGATAGACAACAAAGAAGCTAATAGAAAACCAAAAATAGACAAAAATAACTAATATACTAAAAAAGATTTTTATTCATATATATGCCTAAAACATATATATGAATAAAAAATAGAAAAAGCTTAAAGAGTATCAATAGTATCGAATTCAAATTTAATTTCCTTCCAAACTTCACAAGCAGCAGCTAATTCTGGACTCCAGACACAAGCAGCTCGAATAACATCTCCGCCTTCGCGAGCTAAATCGCGTCCTTCATTTCGTGCCTGAACACAAGCTTCACAAGCAATACGATTAGCAGCAGCTCCAGGAGCATTCCCCCATGGATGTCCTAAAGTTCCACCACCAAATTGTAAACAAGCATCATCTCCAAAAATTTCAACTAATGCCGGCATATGCCAAACATGAATACCTCCAGAAGCAACAGGAATAACTCCAGGTAAAGAAACCCAATCCTGAGTGAAATAAATTCCTCTACTTCTATCTTTTGTAATATAATCATCTCGCATTAAATCAACGAAACCTAAAGTAACTTCACGTTCCCCTTCAAGTTTCCCAACAACTGTTCCTGAATGTAAATGATCACCTCCTGACATACGTAAAGATTTCGCCAGAACTCTAAAATGCATACCATGATTTTTTTGCCGATCAATAACAGCATGCATAGCACGGTGAATATGTAATAATAAGCCATTATCACGACAATAACGAGCTAAAGTAGTATTAGCTGTCCAACCTCCAGTAAGATAGTCGGGTAGGTCGAATGTTTCCAAAAATTCCCCCCTAAGAACTATACGTGCATTTCTCAATGCATATAGCTCAAGTCTTAAAACAAAACCACTTAAATTTAACTAAAAAATATCCAGTATCTTGATCCGCAAAAATCCATTGTTGTTTAAAGTGAGACTTGAAAAGCAAACAATCAAAATATTTGTGTTTAATCCATTTTTTAGATTTGTTAATATTTTCGCGTTGTGCATATCGCCAACTTTTAAAAAACATCCATTGATCCAAATTTCGAAGAAACGTTTTTGAAAATTGAGCTTTAAAAAAGAACCAAGCCCATTTCCGAATAATCGGATTTAATCGTAAAATAACTGTTAAAGTAGATTTTCCTCTCAAAAACCGCCATTCTTCTTTAAAAATGGAAAGAATAAAAAAATGAAAATGTCGAGTAGGTTGAATAAAAACCCAAAAATGTGGTTTAAAAACCGCAAAATACTGCTTAAAATTCCAATACCAAAAAGAGAATCCCTCTAAACTCGAAAAAATATGTTGATAAGAAAAAAAAGAGAAACAATCCCCCCATTTCGCGACTCGCTGAACTTCTTGAAAACTATAACAAAAAAAACAAAATGAAAAATTCCAAGAATAAAAAAAGGCCCAATCAACAAATTGTTGAAAAAGATAAAAACTCAAATCTAATGCCCAAAAAAGCATAGTTCGAGTTAAAAATCGTTCTTTCTCAAGAATCCATTTATAAACCAAAATCTGAACAAAAAAAGGCTTAAAAAAAACTTTTTGATGTCTAAAAATCCAAAAGAAATTCCAAACAACAATCCATTTTTTTAAAAATTTTTTAAAATGGTAAGCTGCAATATTTTTATAAAAAAAAAAAGTGTATTGCGTTGACAATTAAAAAAATAAAATTTGTGTTTGACAAACCATTCTGGTTCAAAAATATGAAAAATGCGAATTTGACAACAAAAATCTAAAACCAAAGAAAACTTGCCCTTCCCAAAAGTAGGTTGATAAGAGTATAAGCAAATTTGAGATAATTCATAAAAGATTTGTTGAAAACTAGATTGATAAAAAAAAAGCGCCTTGTTGCAATTTAAAATTGTTTTAATAGAAAAAAAACTAATAGCGATATTTGAAAAACCAAAAGTTTGTTGAAATTTTAATTGAGATTTATTCAAATATTTTTTATTTAAAAAGAGTCGATATTTAAAAAATCGTACTCTCTTTTCAATAAAATTCCAATCGCAAGAATCTTCTAAAAAGGTTAATTGATAAACCCCAAAACTCATAATTGTATTGAAAGATTAAAAATCTCTAAAGACTAAACTCTCATTTGTCCAATAACTCAATATTTGACTTTAGAATTGTCTCGCATAAGCGCATTCAAAAAGTATAGTGTATCGCCAAGCAAACCAAAACTAAACAAGACATATCAGAATTTTCCGCAACTTAAATTTCAAAAAATAAATATTACTATTTATTTCACCAATTAGGCAAAACTTAAGTTTCCCACGTTTTACTGCTTTATAACTGCAAATAAAATTTTATAATCATAAAACCAATCACTCCGAGATCAAAGAAGTATTAATAGAAAATCACGATAACTAATCTACTCTTAAAAATCGATCTAACTAATATCATTTCGAAGCCGTAATTTTATCTTTATAAAAAAATCTCTAAAAAAAGTGTTTGAGACAAAATCTGCCATTGCCCCCTTTCTAAGAGAAGACTTTAATACTTAAGTCATGATTATAACCAGTAACTTCGTGTCACACATCGTGCATGATAATAGGTACGCCGAATTCTTTAGCACATTGTGCCCGTTTTAACATTTCTTCACACGTCCCAGCTGTTGCATTTAAATAATGTCCTTTAATTTCCCCAGTTTCAGCTTGCGATTTATAGATAGCTTCTGCAACAAATAAAAAACGATCTCTCCAACGCATGAAAGGCTGAGAATTCACATTTTCATCATCTTTAGTAAAATCTAATCCACCTCGTAAACATTCATAAACAGCTCGTCCATAATTTTTAGCCGATAACCCTAATTTTGGTTTAATAGTACATCCTAATAACGGACGTCCATATTTATTTAATTTATCTCTCTCAACTTCAATTCCATGAGGAGGCCCCTGAAAAGTTTTGACATAAGCTGGTGAAATACGTAAATCTTCTAATCGAAGAGCTCGTAATGCTTTAAACCCAAACACATTTCCAACAATTGATGTAAATAAATTAGTAACAGAACCTTCCTCAAATAAATCAAGAGGATAAGCCACATAGGCTATATATTGATTTTCTTCCCCTTTCACAGGTTCTAAATCATAACAACGTCCTTTATAACTATCTAAACTTGTTAAACCATCCGTCCAAACTGTTGTCCATGTACCAGTAGAAGATTCAGCCGCAACAGCCGCGCCACATTCTTCTGGTGGAACTCCAGGTTGCGGAGTCATACGAAAAGCTGCAAGAATATCAGTTTCTTTAACTTGATAATCAGGTGTATAATAAGTTAGTCGGTAATCTTTTACTCCTGCTTTAAATCCTGCGCCTGCTTTAGTTTCAGTTTTTGGAACCATTTGACATAATTCATTTAAATATATCGATCCTGCTTTCTACCCGTAAAAAACTACTAAAATAACTGATCTCCTCGTTTATATTGTAAATAAGCGGTCACAAATAATCCAAAAATAGTGACAGGTATTAAACCTAAAACTATCCCCACTAATAAAGTTTCTACCATAAAAAAATTGTGTGTATATCTACCGAAATATCTCTATATTGATCTAAAAATTAATTAAATTCAGCTAAATAATTTGTCAAAGCCTCTTTTAATAAATCTTCTATTTCATTAGTAAAATTATTATTTGTTTCCATAAGTTCCGTATATTTATTGGTAGCTAAATACTGTCTTAATCCACTGACAAATGTTCGAACTTGCTCTGTTGGAATTTGATCTAAATAACCATTCGTTCCAGCATAGATAGTTGCTACCTGATCAGATAAATCTAAAGGCGACGCTTGAGCTTGTTTTAAAATTTCCCGTAATCGTTGTCCCCGAGCTAATTGATTTTGTGTAGCTTGATCAAGATCAGACGCAAATTGAGAAAAAGCTTCTAATTCGGCAAATTGAGCTAATTCTAATTTCAGTTTTCCCGCGACTTTTTTCATAGCTTTAGGCTGGGCGGAAGACCCAACTCGTGAGACTGAAATACCAACATTAATCGCTGGTCGAATTCCTGAATTGAAAATATCAGATGATAAAAAAATCTGCCCATCTGTAATTGAAATGACATTAGTAGGAATATAAGCCGAAACATCCCCTTCTTGTGTTTCTACAATAGGTAAAGCGGTCATACTCCCCCCCCCTAAGTCATCACTTAATTTTGCCGCTCTTTCTAATAAGCGTGAATGTAAATAAAAAACATCCCCGGGATAAGCTTCTCTTCCTGGTGGTCTTCGTAATAATAAAGACATTTCGCGATAAGCTTGAGCTTGTTTTGAAAGATCATCATAAATAATCAAAGTATGTTGCCCTTTATACATAAAATATTCCGCTAAAGTAGCTCCAGTATAAGGCGCCAGATATTGTAAAGTAGCTGGTGAATCAGCTGTTGCTGCTACAATAATAGTATAATCAAGTGCCCCTCGTTCTTGTAAAGAGGTCACAACTTGTGCAATTGAAGACGCTTTTTGTCCAATTGCTACATAAATGCAAATAACATTTTTATTTTTTTGATTTAAGACAGTATCGATAGCAATGGCAGTTTTACCGGTTTGCCGATCTCCAATGATAAGTTCACGTTGCAACAAAAATCCACAAAATGTTGGACTCGATCTTTAACCTTCAAAAAAGGGTTAGGAAACATAGAGTCTCTGAGGTAGAGAATGTGAACTTCCTCTACCGGCTGATAAATCGCGATATAATATAATTTTGACTCTATTTAATATATTTCATTTATAAATATTTGTTAGAGTATGTATATATCCAAAATTTAATGCCCGACTTTCCAGCATAGAGTTTCCTTCAAAATATTGTGATTAATCAATATAGAGGCCAAAGCGGACCTCGTCCAATAGGAATCATAGAATCGACAGCCATTAATCCAGTTTGAAGAGGTTCATATACAGATCGACGAGCAATAATACCAGGTGCTGTCGATTCAATTAATCTTGTTTCTGTAGCTTCAATTTCCCCTTTCCCATCAATAGGTTTTGCCAATGGATTTACAATCCGCCCGAGAAATTTATCACCAACAGGAATCTGTGCAATTTTTCCTGTAGCTCGAACTGAACTTCCTTCTTGTATAGTAGTTCCTTTCCCCATTAAAACTGCTCCAACATTTTTGGTTTCTAAATTTAAAGCAATTCCAATTGTTCCATCAGCAAATTCAAGTAATTCTCCAGCCATTACCTTTTCTAATCCATATATTCGAGCAATACCATCTCCAACTTGAAAAACAGTTCCAATATTTATAATTTTGATTTCTTGATTATATTGTTCAATCTGTTGTCGAATGATACTACTAATTTCATCAGGTCTAATTTTTACCATTTTTTTTTTTTTTTAAATTAAATTCTAAATTGTGCTTAAAATTGTGAACTCTGAAATGCTTAAATTTGATAATTACAAAATAAAACAATATAAGCATTCAACACTTCTTTTTGAAATTCCAATGTGTAATTTTTTTCTAATTTTTGATAAACATTTTCAAAAATAGCTTCAATCATATGTTTTAAGATTTCTTTAACAAGTTTTTGTCTTTGAAATAAAATAATTTCTTGTTTCACTTGATATAATTTTTCGATTTCTTGTTGTGTTTTCTGTTTAATTGTACGTTCATCTTGTACAATTGTTTGAACACTATTTTGCTGAATAGTGACTACTTTTTGTTGTGCTTTTTGAAAAGCTTCTTTTGCTAATTGAAGATTCTGTTTCGCTTCTTGTTCTCGATTTTCGGCTTCTTGTATATTTAATAAAATAGTTTGTTTTCTATTTTGTAAAATAGATTGTAAAGTGTCTCCCACAAAAGAAATAATAATGAATAAAACGATGTTTAGACAACTAAATCTTGAAAACCAAATGTGCTTTTTACAAAACGTTTGGCTTAAATATTTCAAATCAACTCTAAAATATACGACAATCCTTGTTAGAAGGGTACAATAGAATGAACAACACACTCTAACAAAAATATGTATGTAAAAGAGTTTTTTGAATAAATACTTTTAATAAAAAAAAACTTTTCAGATATATTTTTTTGAATTAAATCGAATTCGATTCTTGCTTAAAAAATTAAATCTAATAAAAAGAGATCTTATCAAATATAAAAAAAAACAAATTTTTATTTATTTAGCTTCAATAAAAAATTCAATTATATATTTAAAATAGAGAAATCTAAATTATTATGCATAACAAGGAAAAACTCACAAATGTTAAGCTAAATTAATAACATTAGTATCTAAAATATTTGTATTTAGACCAAAACTTTGATCTAAACTGAAAAAATTGTGAAAAATATTCATAATATATATATTTATTTTTGTTTGATTGATATAGAATCAATTGAAAGCTATTGAAACCCGATTGTTCCTTTGCTAGCTTTCAATTGATTTCATTAAGTTCTGATTAGTTCTTAAGATGCAAAAGGATTAGCAAACAAAACAACTAAAGCAACAACAAGTCCATAAATAGTTAAAGATTCCATAAAAGCAAAACTAAGTAATAAAGCCCCTCTAATTTTCCCTTCAGCCTCCGGCTGACGAGCAATCCCTTCTAAAGCATAACCAGCTGCTGTACCTTGTCCAACCCCTGGTCCAATTGCAGCTAAACCAATCGATAAACCTGCAGCAACTACAGAAGCTGCACCAATTAATGAGTCCATAATAAATTTTTAAATATATAGAAAGTTTTTTGTTAATGATGTTCTTCCAAAGATTCTCCAATATACGCGCCTGCTAAAGTTGAAAATACAAGTGCTTGTATTGCACTCGTGAATAATCCTAAAAGCATTAGAGGTACGGGAACAAGTATAGGAACTAAAGCAATTAATACACTAATTACTAATTCATCTGCTAAAATATTCCCAAATAGTCTAAAACTCAAAGATAAAGGTTTTGTAAAATCCTCTAAAAGATTGATAGGAAATAAAATAACGGAAGGAGTGATATAACGTTTAAAATAAGCAAATCCTTTCTTTTTGAAACCTGCAAAAAAATAGGCTATCGACGTTAATAATGCAAGAGCAACAGTAGTATTAATATCATTAGTAGGAGCCGCAAGTTCTCCATTTGGTAATTGAATAATGCGCCAAGGAATTAAAGCCCCTGACCAATTTGAAACAAAGATAAATAAAAAAATAGTTCCTAAAAAAGGTACCCATCCTAAATATTCTGTTTCGCCAATTTGTGTTTTAGCTAAATCTCGAATAAATTCGGTTATATATTCATTTAAATTCTGAATATTAGAAGGAACCATTTTTAAATTTGTATTTCCACTAACACTTAATATTCCAATTATTAAAAATACAACCCAAGACGTTAATAAAACCTGTGCATGAATTTGAAAATTTCCAAAAGTCCAATAATAATGTTGACCAACAGAGACTTCTGCAAGATGAAAAAGCGGTAAATTGAAAAAGAAAGAATTCTGAATCATTTTATTTAATATTTCTGATAATTTTATTTTCTATAATAACAACTATCTGAACTAAATTCAAAACTTTGATTCTAATTATTCTAAAAAATAGGAATAATCTCAAAAATAACAGAGAAGAGTTCAAGAAAGAGTCGTTATTTTTTTTTTTTTATTATTTGTTCTCTTTTTTTTGTTTTAATTTAAAAGTTTGTTTTCCTTTTAAAATAGCCACTGCTAATTGATCTAAAATAAATTTAATAGAAGAAATGGAATCATCATTGGCTGGAATAAATAAATCTGCTAATAAGGGATTACAGTTTGTATCCAATATAGTAATAGTTCGTAAACCAAGTTTTTGACATTCATAAACTGCATTTAATTCTTTTTGTTGTCCTATAATAATTACAATCTCAGGTACGTTTTGCATATTTTGTAAACCTCTAAAATATTTAACTAATTTATCTTTTTTTTTTTTTTTCAAAAAAGTGTGTTTTGCAGAGATGTGAGTTGATTTTGTATCAAGTGTGTTTAATTTGTAAATAGACTTTTTGATAGTTCGCCAATTAGTTAATAAACCTCCTAGCCATCTTTGATTCACAAAAAAAGAATGACATTTTATTGCTGTTAATTGTATTAATTGAGCTGCTTGTTTTTTTGTTCCAACAAATAGAACTTTTTGTCCTTTAGCGGTCGAAATTTCTAAAAATTTACAAACTTGTCGAATATAAAACCATGTTTGAATAATATCAATAATATGAACACCATTTTTTTCTTTATAAATATAAGGAGACATTTTTGGATTCCATTGATCTTTTGTATGTCCAAAATGAAGACCAGCTTTAATCATTTGATTTAAAATTATTTGTGTTTGCATTGAAGTAGATGAATGTTTTTAGTGTTTACTGTAAACATTTTGGCATAATATGCAATATATTAAATACCCCCGGGGGAATTTGAATCCCCGTTTTCTCCGTGAAAAAGAGAGGTCCTTGGCCTCTAGACGACGGGGGCTTTTTTTTTGAGAAGAAAGCCTTGATAAAAATAAGCTTAAAAACAATTTTTCTGAAGTCAATTGATTTCAATTTCATCTATTTGTAAACTGTTAAAAATAGTAAGAGAGAAAAAGATGGCTGTCCAAAAGAAAAAAAAATCAAAACAAAAAAAGCGTATACGATTCACAACTTGGAAAGAGAAATTACAAAAATGGAAGGTCCGAGCATTCGATTTTGGTTTCAAAATGGTTAAAAATACGAAATCAATCTAGAGTTTGTGCCTATATAGGTAATAGGTTCTAGATGCTTGCCGCCTCTTTAGCTCAGTTGGTTAGAGCATCCGTCTCATACGCGTAAAGTCACTAGTTCAAATCTAGTAAGAGGCAATAATTAAAATCAAATTAGAATCTAATTTTAAATTTATGATCGTAACTATTGGTAGACGTAAAAATTCGATTGCGACTGTGTTTTTTTTTAAAACAGCAGGTATATTCACAATAAATAATATTCCTTCTGAAGATTATTTTCAGAATAATCCATTTTTATTAGATTATATTCGTCAACCTTTTGATCTGCTCAATATTCGAATCCAAAATCAAATCAATATTCAAGTATCAGGAGGTGGTTTAAGTGGTCAAGCTCAAGCTTGTCGATTGGCTTTAGCAAGAGCTCTTCAAAAACAAAATTCTTCATATCAAACTATCTTGAAAAAAAAAGGTTTTTTAACTCAAGATTCGCGAATTAAAGAACGGCGTAAATATGGTTTAAAAAAAGCGCGAAAAGCTCCTCAATTTTCAAAACGTTAATTTTATTTTCATTATATTATGTCAAATACAACCCCACACTCTCTTCTCGATTAGTTAGAATACCAAGAATTGAATCAGGAGTACCATAAGTAATCTTTTGAACTCAAAGTGCCCCCATTTCGTTATGTTGTATTATAGAAAATTCAAAAAACAAGCATTTAAAAGAAAGAACTCTCAAATTTGGTATTGATTTTGAAACGAACAGAAATTCATTAGACACAAAATGCAAGTAGTCAAACATGAATAAAGAAAATCTCTTTTCTAGCTAGTAATCCTGAAAAGTATTTAATTAGTTACTCTCTATAATTAGAAATTACAGAAATTATAAATAAATTAAAAACACTTACTTTATTAGAAGCAGTTGAATTAATTCAACAAATTGAAGATATTTTTGGAGTAGAAACAAATGTGGCTGCTTCTTCAAATGTCTTACCGGTCGAAAATACAGAACCAATTAAAGAAACCACACAAACCGAATTTTCTCTTATTTTAGAATCTGTACCCAGTGAAGAAGAAAAGAAAAAACGCTTAAATATATTTAGATTAATTCGTGAATTAACGTCTATTGGTTTAAAAGAAGCGAAAGAATTAACTTCCAATTTACCTCAAACATTAAAAGAATCTTTATCTCAAAATGAAGCGCTAGAGATAAAAAATCAATTTGAAGAAATGGGTGCCCAAATCAAAATTATTTAATGAATTTTATATTTTTTCTTTTATTTTTATATTGCAATCTATTTGAAGTAATCAAAAATAAAATCTTTTTCAAATGAAATGGGTATTCACAATTTAAAATCTAAGATTCTAGAATTCCCTTTTTGTTTTTGAAAATATGTAGATTTTTTTCAAAAATAGAATCCACAATATTTTGTAATTAGGACCCTTAATATTTGAGACATTATATATACAATCATTTGAATCTCTAGAACGAGAAATCTGTATTTGAAAGGAGATGTGTCTGTTTTATGCTTAGCTAATTTCTATTGAAAAATATACATTTAGTTAACCAAAAATGTTTAAATAATCTTTCAAAAACGTATTTTAATCGCTTTTTTAATTATTTTTCTTTTAGTTCCTCAAACACCACGAGAAAATAAATTAATATTAACTTTTAATGAAAGTGGTTTGTTTTCCAACTATTTTGATGCAAGTCAAACTGTCAAACTAGTCACTCTTTTCACTATTGGTATTTATTTTTTAACTCTTTTTATATGAATAAAAACTTTCTTATTTATGATAAATTATTATTATTTTTGTATTCTTTTTTTATTTTAATATTACCTATTTGGATTCTTCTCAAAAAAGCAAGTATTCATTTATGGAACCCTTTTTTGTCTAGAGCAACGGATTCCGTTGCTCTATCTGCTTATTCGATTACTTTATCTCTTGCTTTATTAGCCGTTTTGATTAATCTTATTTTTGGATTTGTATTAGCTTGGATATTAATACGATATAAATTTAAAAGTCAGAAAATGTTAGATTCTCTTATTGATCTACCCTTTTGTTTACCAACCTCTGTAGCTGGTTTTACTTTAACTATTGTTTATGGTGAAAATGGCTGGATTGGTCAAATTTTAAAGATTTGGAATATTCAAGTCATTTTTACAAAATTAGGGATTTTGGTTGCAATGATTTTCGTCTCCTTTCCTTTTCTAGTGAGAACTCTTCAACCTATGATAGAATTAATCGAAAAAGAAATGGAAGAAGCGGCTTGGTCGTTAGGAGCATCAGATTGGCTCACTTTTAATAAAATTTTAATTCCAACTCTTTTACCAGCTATATTTACTGGTATCACTTTAGCTTTTTCGAGAGCTATTGGAGAATTTGGATCAATAGTAATTATTTCCTCAAATTTTGCTTTTAAAGATTTAATTACTCCAGTATTAATTTTTCAATGTTTGGAACAATATGATTATATAGGTGCAACTATTATTGGTTCGGTTATTCTAATTCTTTCGTTAATTTTATTATTTATTATTAATATTATTCAATAAGTTTTTATGTCTTTAACTCACGAAATTCAAAATTATATTTATTTTTTAATAAATTTTGAAAATAAACATAGTGTTTCTTCATTTTTTCTTTTTATTAAATACAATTTAGGATATATGAGTCAAATTATTCAAAAGTGGATCATTGCAGTTTTCAAATTTGAGTGGTTTTATGATTTTAGTTATTTGTCTATTTCGTTGCCACACTGGAATTTCTCTTTTATAAAAGATTTTTTTATATTCCAATCTCCTTCCACTTTTGTTTATGATTATAATCAAATTTGGCCGTTTAATTTGACTTATAATTTATTTTTGTTAGGTTTAGGAAATAGTCTTTTTTATTGGATTCCCCATTCCAGTATTCATTTTTTAATTTTAAGACGTTTTTTTGTTGAAGGAGTACCAGCTGGTGTAATGGCTTTTTTGGGCAGTTTAGTTGCACAAATTTTGGTTCTTGTTAGCACATTATTTGGCTTGAGATATTTTTGGTCTTCTTGGCTCCATTTAGAAATAGTGTTTTATATAGTTGGGATTGGTTTGCTTTTTTTAGTGACATATAATTTGGTACACACTCCTATAAAAAGAAGTCGATTTCAAAATACCCACAAATTGGTATTTATTTTTGGTATTAATTTTGTATTAATTTTTTTGGAAAATTTTGGTCTATTTCCCTATTTAAGTTCTTTAACTTTGAATGAAAGTGTCTCTTTTATTCAATCCCAAAATTGGAATAGTACGAATGTATATTTATATATACTTGGTTTTTTGATTGGAAGTATTTGTTGTCTTTTCATTTTTGGAATTGTTTTACTTTATATAAGTCAATTTTTAGCTCATTATTTTTCGAAATCTTATTCTCATTGGATTCAAATCTTAAATTTTGTCTTTTTAACTTTAATTTTATCAAATATATTAGCTAGTATACCATTTTATAGTTTTGATTATTTATTCTTGTCATCACTAGGTTTTTATTCCGAAGATTCACGAACGCAAAATGCACTTTTCAAAACTGATATTTCTGATATCAAAAAAGGTCGATTAGGTGAATACTCTGCCCATAGTTCAATAGATACCGATATCGCTCTTTATAATCGAGGACGTTATTCCACAGGAAATGAAGTTGAATTGACATTTGAAGATTTGAATTTTCAAGGAGAATATATTTGGCGAACTCGCGCTGATAGATTAGCATCTGGCTCTGTTGGAATTATTAATCCTTTTATGGCCAAATTTTTACCAAAGCAGGTTCAAATTCAACCAATCAATGAACAAACTCATCTCGAGAAAAAAATGAACAAAACAAATTTTATTTTGAATTTGAATAATTTTGAAAATTTTTTGACTCGATTTTGGACAGATTATAATTCTGAAGTGTTCGAATCGTCTCTTTTGGAATCTCCATTGGAAAGAGATTCTTTTTCAGCTTTTTCCGAATTAGTGAAATATGGATTCGATTCTTTTGCTTCTTTAGAAGATTTTGAATCTGATGAATTCGAAGAAGAATTAGGCAAAAAAATTAAACAAAGATATTATAAAAATAATATATATAAAATTTTACTCACTCTTGATATTTCCGACTTTTTAAAACGTCAACCTTACCAATTTGGAATGACTCAAAAAGAAGAAAATCATTTATTTAATCAAAAGTTAATTTTAAATAATTATTATAATAGTTTACGTTCCTATTCTTATTTACCATATTCAAATGTTTTCAAAATTTTATTTAATAATACCAAAAGTTATGCGAATCGAGTCTATAATCAACAATATAAAGGCACATTAAAAATTTTACGCAAATTATTTTTAATTGATTTTTCGGCGTTATCACCAAATTTATCAATTTTAAAATATGATCAACTTTTATTCAAGGATAAACAATTTTTAAATATCTTATGGCATGAAGAATTAAAACCAAATACTCATAAATTGAAACTCAAAGGATTAAATGAATATAAAAGTGTGCCTTTCTATATAGGCTGGGATCAAAGTCACAGACAACTTGTTGTTACAAATCAATTTATAAATTCAGATCAATTATTTCATTTCACTAATTCAGAACCTTCTTCCTTTTTTATGAGTTGGCCAGTTCAAAGAATACAATTTTTAGAAAACAAATACTCTTCTTATTTATTTTCTCAATTTGATCAAACTCAAAATGATTTACAAAAAGATTTATTTTCTTATCATGAACATGGTGAATTAGACACACAACTCAGTTATGAGACTTTACCAACGATTCTTCGACGAGTTGATTTACGTAATAAAGATAAGTCTCAAATTCAACTTAAACCACTACGAGGTGGTTTAAGTTGAAGAAATATATGAATTCGAGGTTAACGGGACTCGAACCCGCAACTTCCGCCTTGACAGAGCGGTGCTCTCACCGATTGAACTATAACCCCTATTTTGAATTATTTTAATCTAACTCTCCAAATCTCGTGAGATTTAGAGAGTTATAAATTTTGAATATATAATTTTAATTTCAGTAAAAATGTTTGTAATTCTTTATATTCGAAATTATAAGATTCTTGAAAATTTTTACTTGATTTGAACGAAAATTTATATAAATCGCCAAAAGTAAAAATGTTCAATTTGTGTAAAGTTCGATAAGTTTGATGGGATAAATGAAAATTGGCTAAATCAATACATAATAATTTTTTGAAAAATTTTTTACTTAAAAGAATTTTATTTTTTTTTCTTCCATTTGGCCATTTATAAATTTGAAGAGAATGGTTGATATTATAATAAGGAATTAAACATAAGATTAAATTTTTAATTGATTTATGGAGCAAATAACTAGGATGAATACTGCCATTTGTACAAATTGTAAAATGAATAATTTCTTGATTTAAGACATTTTTTTGAATCGTATAATTCACATTTAAAATAGGTGCGATTTTGGAATCTAAAAATAGAAAATTAGTATTTTGAATTTTGAGATTTGATTTGTTTATTTGAGGTTGAACAAACTGAGTATATAATTTTGTATAAAAATGTGTGGTTGTTTCAACACAACTATGATTTTCAAAATTATTGATTAAACAAGTCATTTTTAAAATTGCATTTGTATCAAGTGTAGCTATATATTGGTCAGGATTAATACAATAAAGAAAAGAAGGAAGTGGAATATCTTTTGCTCTTACAATTTTTGGACCTTGCACAAAAAGAGACACAAATTGAGTTTTGGTATGTAATTTCGAACTTGAAAATATGATTTTTTCTAAATTTAATAATAAATCAAGAACACTCTCATGAATACCTTTTATACAGCAATATTCATGTTTTATATTTTCAATAAAAACACCTGCTATTGAATAATGCATCGTTTGTAATAAAAGAGTTCGTCGCAAAGCATTTGCAATAGTTAAACCTTGTTGTGCGGGTAAAAATCCTAATTGAAATGAAGCAGAAAAATGAGCTAAATGATTTGTATTTTGATTTTTGAGTATTTGAGTTTCAAGACAAGAAAATATCAATTTTGGAAATTTCATGATCTATATTGCTAAAATGAGCTATAACTTAAACACGTCTTTTTTTAGGAGGACGACAGCCATTATGAGGTATTGGAGTTCTATCGCAAATTAAATTAATTTCAAATTGCGATTTTTGTAAGCTTCGAATAATCGATTCACGGCCGGGTCCTGTTCCTTTCACAATTATTTTGAGTCTTAAAATATCTTGATCATAACAATATTTGATTAATTTCTCAATAGTTTTTTTTGCCGCAAATGGAGTGCCTTTTCTCGCGCCTTTAAATCCACAACAACCAGCTGAAATCCAAAAAATGACTTCATATTTTGTATTTGTTAAAGTTAATAGAGTATTATTAAAAGTCGATCGAATATATAGAAGCCCTTTTTTGAATTTTTTTTTGAATTTTTTTTTAAATTTTTTTGCCATTTTTTTGTCTTTGTTTATGTTTTGGATTAATACAAATAATGAATATTTTTCGATTTCTTTTTATTAATTTACAGTGTTGACACATTTTTTTAATTGATGCTCTTATTTTCATAATTCTATTTATTCTATTCGCGAATCTAATCTATAAATGATACGTCCTCGATTTAAATCATATGGACTAATTTCTACAGCTACATGATCGCCAATTAATATACGAATATAATTTTTACGAATTTTTCCCGATATATAAGCTAAAATAGAAAATCCATTTTCTAATTGTACTTTGAACATTCCATTTGAAAATCCTTGTAAAACAACACCTTGCATTTCAATTAAATTTTGTTTTTTTCTCATTACCACACAGAACATAACAATTCACCGCCAATATTATATTTGTGGGCTTCTTTATTTGTGAGAAGTCCTTTTGAAGTGGATAATATATAAATCCCTAATCCACCAAAAAGAATAGGTATTTGTTTGGCTTGAACATAAATACGTCTTCCAGGTGTACTTATTCGTTTAAGATTCATTAATACTGTTTTTTTATTTTCTTGATATTTTAAATGGATTTGAAGAACGTTAGGCTCCCTAACACTATAAGAATTAATAAAACCTTCTTTTTTTAAAATGTGAAGAATTTGTAAATTTTGATTTATATTTGGAATTAAAACAGTCGGATTTTGGGTTTTATTCGCATTTCGAATTTTGGTTAAAGTATTACTAATTAAATCCATAATTTGATTTTTGTTTAAATTTAAAAATGTATAGTCTGAAATGGGAAACCAAATTGTTGTAAAAGAGCTAAACTTTCTTTATCCGTTTTAGCTGATGTAACAATAGTGATATCCATCCCTTTAATAAATTGAATTTGATCATACTGAATTTCTGGAAACATTAATTGTTCTTGTAAACCTAAACTATAATTCCCCGTGCCGTCAAAACTAGTAATTGCAAGACCCTTAAAATCGCGAATTCGAGGAATTGCTAAATTCACTAATCGATCAAGAAAATTATACATAAAATTATGCCGTAATGTGACACAAATGCCAACTGGCATTTTTTGTCTGATTTTAAAGCCAGAAATTGAATTTTTAGCTTGTGTAATAATACCTTTTTGTCCACTAATGATTTGTAATTCTCTTAAACAGTTTTGAAATCGAAATACACAATTAAACTAAATGAGCTATTTTCATGACATTTAGCTTTGATTCCTAAATAGGATTATAAAGATTTGTCCTTTCAGTTGACATTTTTGTTTCTTTATAAAAAACGAATATTGAATGAAAGCCAAGTTAGGATTCTTTTTACTAAACAATTCTTAAGTTCCCTCTTAAGTTGTTCATTTTGTGGATTGTGAATACTAAAAAGATTTTGGAATATCCTTATTAAAAATTATAAAAAGATTTGAAATTGTCAAATGATTTAGGAAGTTTCTAAAATTCGTGGATTTTGAGAAGCATCTCCAATTCCTCTATTAATAATAATTTTCGTAATTTTAGGAATTTGATAATTATTTTTATATTGAAATTCAGACATTTTTAAAAGTTGTACACAGACTTTATTTTTATATAAATGTTTATATCTTGTTTTCATAAATGTATAAGAATAAGATTGAGATGTTAGACTACTTCTGGAGCTAATGAAATAATGCGCATAAAATTTTTGTCTCGTAATTCGCGAGCAATTGGTCCAAAAATGCGCGTTCCTCTTGGAGATCCATCTTTCTGAATTAAAACTGCTGCATTTTCATCAAATTGAATACAAAATCCATTCTGTCTCCGTACATTTTTTTTAGTTCTGACGATAACAGCTCGAATAACTTCCGATTTGTGTGTTAACATATGAGGATTACACTGTTTAACTACACCTATAATAATATCTCCAATGGTCGCATATTTACGTGCCCCACAATTTAAAATTCGAATACACATAATTTTTTTGGCTCCAGTATTATCAGCTATATTTAAGACAGTTTGAACTTGAATCATTCTCTTTTTGTTCAATATTTAAGACTTATAAATTGAGTTCTAATAGGTAATTTAAACGAAGCGCTCACAAGAGCTTTTTTAGCAATACTAAACGACACATCTTTCAGTTCATATAAAATTTTACCAGGTTTCACAACTGCAACCCACAATTCGGGTGTTCCTTTACCAGATCCCATTCTTGTTTCAGCTGCTCTTTTGGTGATCACTTTATCTGGAAAAATTCGAATCCATAATTTTCCATTTCTTTTAGTATAACGTGTGATAACTCGTCTAGCTGATTCAATTTGACGAGCTGTTAACCAATACGGTTCTAAACATTTTAATGCAAAATGACCAAACGCGATGGTATTTCCTTTTGCAGTTTTGCCTTTTAAACGTCCTCGATGATTTTTTCGAAATTTGGTTTTTTTGGGTTGTAACATAATTCAATTTTTTTGAAAAATCCATATTTTAATACCTAAAATTCCATAAATTGTTTTGGCTGTTCTAAACGTGTAATCAATATTTGCTGATAAAGTTTGTAAAGGTACTTGACCTTCGCGTACCCATTCTGTTCGAGCAATTTCTGCTCCATTTACTCGACCGGAAATTTGTATTTTAATTCCATAAATTGTGTCTTTTTTAAAACGCTTAAGTGTTTTTTTAACTGCTCGTCTAAAAGCAATACGTTTTTCTAATTGATCAATTAAAAATTGAGCTAAAAATAAAGCATTTTGTTCATAATTGGGGTGGTCAATTAATTGGACACTAAGTCTTAAAGGTTGATTATATTGATTAATTTTATTTGGAAAATTCCAAATAATTTTGGAACTGATTTGATAATTGGCTAATAAAGTTTGTAATTTAGTTTGAATTGTTTTTAAATTATTTCTTCCTGGTGTTAAAAAATAATTTGTTTTAATACAAAAAAGAGAGATATGAATAGAATTAAAAGGTTGTCTAGCAATATGAACTTTTAAAATTCCTGTATTTGCAAGTTGTTGATCCAAAAATTCTCGAATATATAAATCTTCAAAAAAATAAGCCGAATAATTTTTTTTATCTGCGAACCAATTTGCATGGTGTTTATGAATAACACCTAATCGAAATCCATATGGATGTATTTTTTGTCCCATAAATTTTATTTTCTACGTAAAGTTTTTTTATCATTTTTAATATGTCCTCGAAATTTTCGTGTTAAAGCAAATTCTCCTAATTTATGTCCAATCATTTGTTCAGTTATATAAATTGGAATAAATTCTTTTCCAGTATAAATCGCAATAGTGTCGGGTAGGTGAGTAGTGAATTCTGAAGAGACTCCTCTTCCCCCCTAAGAACCGTACGTGCATTTCTCAATGCATACGGCTCAAGTCTTTAAATTATAAAAAGACCAAACTCTCATTTGCTCAACAACCGATTTGGATGTTATTCATGTTAAGTTATTTAATAAATCAAATTATTAATTTCCTTTTTTCTTTCAGAGTAACTAAAATCTTTTGAAATTCAAACAAAAGCATAGCAGAGTTTTCCGCAACTTAAATTTCAAAAAACAAATATTACTATTTATTTCACCAATTAGGCAAAACTTAAGTTTCCCACGTTTTACTGTATGTAGAAATATTTAAAAATGTTTGAATCTTCAAACCCCGGCTTTAGGATATACAACATTAGGTGGTCATTAACCCAATTTCTCTTGTTAGCAAATAAAAAAAATAACGAGGCAATGATGAAACTTTTTTAAATTTTCTGCAATTTAGTGTTTGATATAATGAAATTTCTATATACCCTAATATTGAGAAGATTTAGTATATCGTAAATCAGAGTATTTCTCTCTACTACAATACAGTAACTTCGTGTCACACATGACCGATCATTAAAGGAACAATTGTCGAAGAACGACTCCAAGTTTTTAAGACTTTTTTAGTTTTTAATTTATTTAATTGTTCAATTTTTAAAATTAGATTTTGAATTACAAATGGAAAAGATTGTGGCATTTTGTTTATTTACGTTTTTTTAATATCATTGAATTACTATATTTACCTTTTTTACGTGTTTTTTTCCCTAATGTTGGTTTACCCCAAGGTGTCATAGGATGTTTTTGTCCTATTGGAGATCGACCTTCTCCTCCCCCATGAGGATGATCTACAGCATTCATTACTGATCCGCGAACACGTGGTCTTTTATTGAACCATCGTTTTCGACCAGCTTTGCCTAATTTAATTTGATTCCATTGCCAATTACTAATTTGACCAATGGTTGCCCAACACTGATTAAGTAACGTGCGAATTTCCCCTGAAGGTAATTTAATAGCAACAAATTTAAATTCTTTTGATAAAATTTGTGCTGAAGTTCCAGCTGCACGAACTAATTGAGCTCCTTTTCCTGGATGAATTTCTATATTATGGATTTGAGTACCTATAGGAATATTTTTTAAAGGTAATGAATTACCTGCTAAAATAGGTGCTCTAGAATGGGTAATCACAAGATCTCCAATTTGATTCATTTCGGGTTTTAATATATATGTTTTTTGACCAGTATATGATTTTGTTAAAGCAATAGAAGCACTTCTATTAGGATCATATTCAACGGCTATAATTTGTCTTGGAAAACAATATTGTTTCCGTTTAAAATCAATTTGTCGAAAACGTCTTTTATGTCCTCCTCCTCTATGTCCAATAGTAATATGTCCTTTATTATTTTTGCCATTTGCTCGAACTAAATTTTGAATTAAAGATTTTTCTGGTTTTTTAACTGTTAATAGTTTAAAATTACAACAGGATTGATTCCTAGTACTTGGAGTATGAGCTTTAAGTATACGAATTAACATAATATTTTATTTTTTCAAAAAGATTGGAGGTAATATCGCATTTTGTGAAATTGTGATAATACAGCGTTTATATACTTTTTTATAGCTTTGAATATTTAAGATTTGTAATTTTTTTCGACTTATATTAGTTGTGTTAATTTTCTTAATTTGGATTTTATAAAATTTTTCAAAAAAATATTTGATATGTGTTTTAGTTAATCGTTGATTAATCAAAAATACATATTTTTGATTTTCCATTAAATGGGTTGTTTTTTCAGTAAATAATTAATTTTGAAGAATTTTAAACTACATAAATAATTTTCATTATATTATAGCTTAATATATCAAATTGATCGATTTGTGTTCTTATTTTATAAAAAAAATTAAATGTGTTTGAATCAATTGTCAGATTCTATATTTGCGAATTTCAATCAAATTCTACAAGTTAACCTGATAGTATAGAAAAGAAACCAAATTCGCTTCAATAGATTTAATTTGTTATCTCAAATTGATTAGAATGTTTAAAAACAGGTTTAAAGACAAAATCAAATAACATACAGTTTTCTTTTAAGTATATATTCGTATTTTAAAATTGTCTACACCTTTTAAAATAACTAGTTATTGCATGTAGTAGGATTTGAACCTACGTTCTATTAAAAAATAAACGGATTATGAGTCCGTCGCTTTTAACCACTCAGCCATACATGCTTAAAAAAGCGTTTGAAACACTTTTTTAATTTAAAAATTCATTTCAAATGATTGCACTTTTTCATATTGTTTTTTCTTTAATACTAAAAATATTTGGGTTAAAAAAACACTAATGAAAAAAATGAATAAACCTTGAATGCGAAGTGGATTTTGTAACACAATTTCAGTTTCTTTTTGCCCAAAACCTCCTACATTCGGATTATTGGATAAAGGTTCATCTACTTGAATTTTTTGATTCATTTGAACTACTATTTCTGGACCAGCTGGAATTGTTTGTAGAATTGTGTTTTGTTCATTTGATAATATTGTAATTTCTGTTTCATTTTTTTCATTTTTCTGTATAGATTTGATAATCCCTGTGACTGGACTTGTAAAAATATTATTATTACTTTTAGATCCATCTGCATAAACTTGACCTCGTCCTCTATTTCCACCAATATAAATTGGATATTTTAAATAAGAAATATTTTTGTTTACTTTTGGATTTGGAGATAATAAAGGAAAAATCATTTCTGAATATTTTTTACCTGGAACAGGTCCAACCACTAAAATATTTGGATTCTGTTTATTATAAATTTGAAATGTTAATTTATTTACTCTTTTGGATAAATCTGGTGAAATTCGATCTTTTGGAGCTAAACTAAATCCTGGAGGTAATATTAAAACTGCTCCAACATTTAATTGACCTTTTTTTCCATTAATTAAGACTTGTTTAATTTTTTTATCATATGGAATTTTGACAATTGCTTCAAAAACAGTATCCGGTAATACGGATTGGGGAACTTCGATATCAACTGATTTCTGGGCTAAATGGCAATTAGCACAAACAAGACGACCATTTTCTTCTCGTGGATTCGGATAATTTTGTTGAGCAAATATTGGATAAGCCTGACAATACAATAAAATATTAAAATAAAAAAAGCAACTATAGATAAAAAATTTGATTTTTATTTTATCGAAAAAGAAAGAAAACATAAAATTTTAAGATTTTGTGAATGAAAGATGAAATTTTCTTCTCGTGAATTCCGGTTAATTAATACTTGAATTTTCTATAAAAATAAATGAATAGGCCATAACGATTGCTGGGAATATTAAACCGATAAGAGGAACACATATTGATGGAAGATCAGATGCATGCATTTTTCAAATTTGTTAATTAATAATCTAATTGTAATTTAGATTTGTCATTTTTCAAATTCAATTTATTGAGTATAGAGGGAATCGAACCCCCGACTATATGGTTCGTAGCCATAAACTCTAATCCACTGAGTTATATACCCTTGACCAATTGAAATCCAAATATTAGGTGAACGATGGGAATTGAACCCACGACTAAAGCTGCCACAAAGCTCTGCCTTACCACTTGGCTACGCTCACCTTTTTTGCTAAGCACTACTTCTAAATTAGGAGAAATCGATTTCGTACTTTACGATTTGATTAAATAGATAGTAAAATTTCATAACTATCAAACAAAAACAGAAAATTTTCTATGTCTCATAATGTTAAAATCTATGATACTTGTATTGGGTGTACTCAATGTGTTCGAGCTTGTCCCACAGATGTTTTAGAAATGGTACCTTGGAATGGCTGTAAAGCGAAACAAATTGCCTCAGCTCCTCGAACTGAAGATTGTGTAGGTTGTAAACGGTGTGAAACAGCTTGTCCTACCGATTTTTTAAGTGTCCGAGTTTATCTTGGAACAGAGACAACTCGCAGTATGGGCTTAGCTTATTAATTCACAAATTGTTTAACTCCCAACTTTATAAGCATCTATGAAAAAACTAATTAATACACCACTTTGAAATAAAAAAAATTGACTATTCCAAATATTGAATTTACTTTGAATTTTATGAAACAATTCAAAGTAAATTAAACAGATTAAAATAATTAATCCATCCCAGAACAGAAAGAATCTTATGCATGTTAAAAAACTTCCAAAAATATTTCCAAAAATAAAACCATAAAAAAAAAATTTATATTCATTTTAAATTAAAGTGAAAGTACATGCTTTTGGTGGGACTTGAACCCACAAATCTAATAAAGATTCCAAGGCCTAAACTTGGTGCGTATACCCAATTTCGCCACAAAAGCTTGGAACTGGTTTTAAAGTTAAGTATTTTTAATTCAATAATTTGAAAAAAAAGAAAGCTAGGATAGCTCAGTGGTAGAGCATAGTATTGAAAATTCTTGTGTCATCGGTTCAAAACCGATTCCTGGCATTGTTTGTATTTTAAAGCTAGTAGCATTCTTTCTTCTTAAGCTAGGATGGAAGGATTCGAACCTTCGAATGGCGAGACCAAAACCCGATGCCTTACCACTTGGCGACATCCTAAATCAGACTGAATAAAAAGTAAATACAAGTCTTTTTGGTTTGAAATTGAGCTAAGCTATAAGAGTAAGCTATAAGAGATTGAATATTAGAAAAATTATTTACTTTTTTGTAAGAAAAGATTTACCAATAATATTTCTAATATAATACATTTTAGCATGCTTTGTGGAATATTTTTTAAGAATTTGAACATTTTCAATTTGCATCGAATTTAAGGAAAAAATTTTTTCTATACCTATTTTTTGGAACATTTTTCGGACTCGTATACTTTGACTATAGACAGTTTTTTTTTGAGAAATGATAAGTCCTTTAAATTTTTGTATACGAGATTTTTCTCCTTCTTGAATACGTAAATCCAATATAATCATTTGTCCCACTTTCAAATTATTCACTTTCACAAAATGTTTGGAATCATATTTTTTAAGGATATTTGTTTGAAACATAATGTAATTAAAAAATTTTCTAATCTAATATTGTGGCTACAACACCAGCACCCACCGTTTTACCCCCTTCTCGAATAGCAAAACGCATCCCATTTTCAATAGCAATAGGTTGAATTAACTCTACTTCCATTTGAATTCGATCTCCCGGCATTACCATTTTAATTTCTGTATTATCATCTGATTTAAATGTTTTAATATTTCCAGTCACATCTGTTGTTCGAACATAAAATTGTGGTCGATAACCAGCAAAAAAAGAAGTGTGTCTTCCTCCTTCTTCTTTTTTTAAAATATATACCTGTGCTTGAAAATGTCGATGTGGTTTAATAGAAGCTGGTTTAGCTAAAACCATACCTCGTTGAATTTCATCTTTTTGAATTCCACGTAATAATATGCCTACATTATCACCAGCAACACTTTTTTCCAATGTTTTTTGAAACATTTCCAATCCTGTAATAATCGTTTCTCTGGTTGTTTTTAACCCTACCAGTTCAACAGTTTGACCAACTTCAATCATGCCGCGTTCAACTCTCCCTGTTGCAACAGTCCCCCGTCCAGTAATTGAAACCACATTTTCTATAGCCATTAAAAAAGGTTTATCTGTATCACGTTTTGGTAAAGGTATATATTCATCAACAGTATCCATTAACTGATAAATTTTTTGAACCCATTTATTTGAATTATCTATATTCTCTTGTGTTAAATTTTCTAACGCAAGTAATGCAGATCCAGTAATAATTGGAATTTCATCACCAGGGTATTCATAAGTCGTCAATGTTTCTTGAATTTCCAATTCAACTAACTCTAATAATTCTTCATCATCCACTTGATCAGCTTTATTTAAAAAAACAACAATTGCTGGAACACCCACTTGTTTAGCAAGTAAAATATGTTCTTTTGTTTGCGGCATCGGTCCATCTGCTCCGGAAACAACTAAAATGGCGCCATCCATTTGAGCAGCTCCAGTAATCATATTTTTGACATAATCGGCATGACCAGGACAGTCAACATGAGCATAATGACGCAGATCTGTTTCATATTCTACATGAGCTGTATTGATAGTAATGCCTCGTGCTTTTTCTTCAGGTGCCGAATCAATTTCCATATAATTTTTGGCTTTAGCATAACCTCGCGCTGCTAAAGCCATAGTAATAGCAGCAGTTAAAGTTGTTTTACCATGATCAACATGGCCAATTGTTCCAATATTTAAATGCGGTTTACTTCGTTCAAATTTTTCTCGACTCATTGATTTATTTAGTATTTCTCGAATTTGTATTGGAGCCTATTATTGGAATTGAACCAACAACCCTCGGTTTACAAGACCGATGCTCTACCAGTTAAGCTAAATAGGCTGCATTTTTAGCCAAAATCACGATGAGTTATTGTATTTAAGTTCTTTTAGGTGTTTTGAGTCACTGAATAATTGACTTTGAATTCCAAAAATTATAGTCTTTTTTATAAAGATTAATGAAATGAAATATCAAAGTTCAAAAAAAGATAAATTATGGACAAGATGTGATAAATGTGGAACAATTTTATATATAAAACATTTAAAACAAAATAAAAGAGTGTGTTTTTCATGTGGTTTTCACTTACAAATGAGTGCATTCGAACGGCTTACCTATTTACTTGATTTAAATTCATGGCAATCATTGGATTCTTATCTATCAGCTGGAGATCCATTGCTATTTCAAGATCAGAAATTGTATAAAGAAAGATTAAAAGAATCGCAAAAACGTACCCATTTACAAGATGCAATTTTAACTGGAACAGGTTGTATTGAAAATATTCCAGTAGCATTAGGAGTTATGGATTTTCATTTTATGGGTGGAAGTATGGGTAGTGTTGTTGGCGAAAAAATTGTGCGTCTAATAGAATATGCAACACATCATGGGTTAATTTTAATTTTAATTTGTGCTTCCGGGGGAGCTCGAATGCAGGAAGGTATTTTGAGTTTAATGCAAATGGCTAAAATTGCAGCTGCATTACAAATATATAAAAAATCAAAACTTTTATATATTTCTATTTTAACTTCTCCCACTACTGGAGGTGTTACAGCCAGTTTTGCTATGTTAGGAGATTTAATATTTGCAGAACCGAATGCTTTGATTGGGTTTGCAGGCCGACGAGTTATTGAACAAACGTTACAAGAAAAGTTACCTGAGAATTTTCAAACTTCTGAGTATTTATTAGATCATGGATTATTAGATTTAATTATACCAAGATCTTTTTTTAAACATGCTTTAATAGAAACTCTGAATTTTTATAAATATGCACCTTTTAAAATTTCAGGAAAAATTCATCTATTCTCTTTTAATAGTTTGACACTCATTTCTGAAGAAATGATGCGCCGTTTTCTAGCTAAAAATTCATTTGGTACTGTTTCTTATTCGAAAATTCAAAATGAATTAAGTCAAGAACTTCAAATATTTCAATTAAAAAAATCGAGTTACTTTTCTTTAAATAATGGTAGATTTGCTAAAACTTGAAAAGTTGAAAATAATTTTTTATAATTAATAAAAAAAAATTTAATTTAAATATAATCTATTTATGTCTGGTACTACAGGAGAACGTCCTTTTTCAGATATTTTAACTAGTATTCGTTATTGGGTTATTCATAGTATAACAATTCCGTCTTTATTTGTGGCTGGGTGGTTATTTATAAGTACTGGTCTAGCTTATGATATTTTTGGAAGTCCACGACCTAATGAATATTTCACTGAAAATCGTCAGCAATCCCCACTTATTACGGATCGTTTTAATGCTTTGGAACAAGTCAAAACTTTAGCTGAATTTTAAAATAAACAAATTATGAATTCTAAAAAATCGTCTTATAATTATCCTATATTTACAGTTCGTTGGTTAGCGGTTCATGGTCTTGCAGTTCCAACTATCTTTTTTTTAGGTTCCATTACTGCAATGCAATTTATACAACGTTAAATCAAAAACAATATATATATCTCTCTCTCTCTCTCGAAAGGGCAGAACTAGAGTTTAAGAATTATTAATTATGACACCACCAAATCCTAATAAACAAACTGTAGAATTAAATAGAACAAGTTTATATTGGGGATTATTATTAATTTTTGTATTAGCTGTTTTATTTTCAAGTTATATTTTTAATTAATTGAATTGAAAAATTTTTTTTTATTATGACAAATATTGGAACAACGGGTCGTATTCCGTTATGGTTAGTTGGAACATTAATTGGCACAGTCGCTTTGGGTCTGGTAAGTATCTTTTTTTATGGCTCTTATGTTGGATTGGGTTCTTCACTTTAAAATATTTCAAATAACTGAATCAATTTAAACAAACATATCGTACAGATAACTTTTGTTTACTTTTTTTTGTTTATTTTTCCTTATAATATATAATAATGTTGAGCACAATTCAAAAAAAGGAAAGGCCGACTGGATTGACATCCTTTTTTTTTTTGTTTATACTATTTTCCAGATAGGTTTTATTGGTATTTTATTTAGTTAATTTAATTTTTTGAA